CTGTTATTTCTTCTCTGTTTTCTGTTCTCTGTTCTCTGTTCTCTCTTATTTCTTCTCTGTTCTCTCTTATTTCTTCTCTGTTCTCTCTTATTTCTTCTCTGTTCTCTATTCTCTGTTCTCTGTTCTCTCTTATTTCTTCTCTCTTATTTCTTCTCTGTTCTCTCTTATTTCTTCTCTGTTCTCTATTCTCTGTTCTCTGTTCTCTGTTCTCTCTTATTTCTTCTCTCTTATTTCTTTTCTTCTCTGTTCTCTCTTATTTCTTCTCTGTTCTCTATTCTCTGTTCTCTGTTCTCTGTTCTCTCTTATTTCTTCTCTCTTATTTCTTCTCTGTTCTCTTCTCTCTTATTTCTTCTCTGTTCTCTTCTCTCTTATTTCTTCTCTGTTCTCTGTTCTCTATTCTCTGTTCTCTGTTCTCTGTTCTCTATTCTCTCTTTTCTGACATGATTTGCTTCTCTAAGAGCCAAACTAAAAACTGAATGAGAGAAGATAGACAAAGAAAAAAACATAAACAAAACAAAAGAAGAGCAAAGAAAAATAGAACATAAGCAAATAAGATAATTCATATAAGAGAGAAAGATTTAATAGAGGAGTTATTTATTTCAGTAAACAAAACAATAGAATTTTATAAGACTTAATGGTTAAAGGGAGTAAAAAAATTTATTCAATTTAAAATCGTCTTGGATATTTAAATAATGAACAAGAAATGAAATAAGGTGAATACTTATTTTAACAGAATGATAGAATTTAGTTTATCTAAATAGCTTAAGCTTAAAATTTTTACATTTAAAGCAAAAGTAAAATTTAAATAAAAAGACAAAAAAAAATATTATTGAATAAATTTTTAAATAGAGTAAAAAGCAATAAGTAAATTTTTTTATTTATAATGAATTTATCATTCTGTTTTAGATTTTAGAATGAATTTTAAAACATAAAACAGAATGATAAAAACTGGAATAAGTAAGATTTTTATATGCTAAGCCTCAACTAAGCCTCAAAGAAACTTATCGCTGCTTATGCTTATTAAGTTGGAGCACAGAACAATCTTAAGGTGTTATTATCATTTGTCAAGTTTAGCACTTTCGTTAATCATTTTGATAAGATAAAATGATTTTAAACTTCTTTAATTCAATGAACAGAACCCCTATTTCCGAAATGGAGAATAGGAGTTTGAGCTCCTCAAAAAGTAGATAAGGATTGTTTTTAATTTCAAATTCGAAAGATATTTAAAAACGGTAAGAAGTTTTTGTTTAAAAAAAACTGTCAAAATAAAAACACAAGTAAAATAAAAAAAAATGAAGCTTTTCTTTTCAAGTTCGATCGTCATATAAAAAAAGTTTAGTTTTAAGAAACAGCATTAAGTTTAAGTCGACCTGATTTTGTAAGGCCCAGGTTTTTATCTTTGCTCTAAATACTTTGCAAATTTTTGCTTTTAAAAAAGTTTAAACCATATTTTTGATTTTGATTGTATAAACAAAATGAGTGACCTTAAAAAACAGAGCGAAATAAAAAAATGATGATAATAATAAAAAAATAGTCATCATAAAATCATTGGTCGTTTTCAAAAAAAAGTATAACTGCATCCGCGAAGGCATCCTTTGTTACACGAAAATGAACATAAATATGAAACCATACTTATGCCCTAACCTTATTGAATCGAATTCTCTCTCAAATTTTTTGGTTCCGATGCTTTCTTATTAGACTCGAAAACTGCTCGAATTGATTATGGATGAGATTAATATAATGCAGAGGCTGTTTTTTTCAAAACAAAATAACTAGGAAAAAGTGGAATTTACTTAATCCAATTTGAATATTTGATATTGACAATTTGCATTTTCAATCAATTCTTCTAATCTTGTTAATTAAATCAATTGCCACAGGTTAAATAAAATCCCTAAAAAAGATGATAAATTTTCGTACACTCCTTCCAATGATCTAGTAAAAGATTGAATTGTTACTCTTAACTACTCTCAATTCGTCTAAAAAAATTTTCGCTTATTTTCGAAATTCTTTTATTTGGTTTACCTAATGTCGAAATTTATTCTGATATTTTGCACGAATGGTTTTTCTGGATTCAAAGTGTATCACAATAGTGTTGATGACCGGTTTTCCCACATACTTTATAAGAGAACTACAAAATGACCTGATATTAATAATATCGACCATAAAAAAAGTTCTACAATGATAGGCGGTTGACTTCTTATTTTATTTCATCACCTGTTAGAATTTGACTATGTGAATGACTTTTAAACAAAGTTTTTAAATTTGTTTTTTTTCCTATTCCAGTTTTTTTGCATTGTTGGAAAGTTAGCATTTTTTTTTGGAATGCACTATTTGAAGAATTTGAATTTAAATGTTTTTAGTTAGTTTAAAATTAGAGGTTTTAAATCTATTGTGCCTACGACTTTATAATCAAATAATTCAATATTATAATTATAGTGATAACTTATAGTATAGTAGAGTCGAGTCGAGTCGAGTAGAGTGATAACTTATAGTATAGTTAAGTCCGTTTCATTGAAAATAATTAAAATTAAGAGTTCGATTTTTTTCAAAAAAATTTCATATTTGATTCATACTTTTTTGTAATATTTATACAAATTAAAATATTTTTTGGACATTTTGAAAAAAACTTCATAAATTTGATCTAAATTTTCAGTTTTATACGATTTTAAACAATTAGAAGAATAAAATTTGGATCTATTTCTGAGAGTTCATATCAGGAATTTAAGCTCAATCCAGAATAACAAAGTCGTTCATCCCAACAGCCTTTTTGCTAGCCATTTTGAGCTTTCTTGATAAAAAATTATTCTTTGAATAATCGAAAAAAACATTTTTCCGAATCAGCAAAAAATCGACCCTAATCCAAATGACAGAAAATTTTGATCATAAAATTCAAAATAAGCAAAATCGAATTCTTGAGAATCTGTGGAAATTAGTACGAATAAAAAAAGATTAGTGGGGACAATTATTAGTACCATGCATAGACTTTTGGTGAAATCTTACGTGTTTGTTTATTTTATAGTAGAACTTTTACAATCTTTAATCTTTTTTTTCTATCTTCTTAAAGATCATAATTTATTAAATATAAAAAATTGATTTAAACTGAGCTTTGTCGTTTAATTAAAATGACTGGGTTCAATTTAAATCAATTTTTGAATGAAACGCTATAAAATGGCCTTGGCTTAAAGTTCCAAAAATTTAATTTTTTAAACTGAATAAAATTTTACTGTATAATCAGTCTGTTCACTCATGGGCCTCATAAGACTAAGGTCTTAGCTTCGAATAATATACTAATATAAAATATTATGAAAAAAAATATTTATATATTAGTATATTAAGATAAAAGAAAATATATCAAAATTTAAACACTAAAGTATAAATTAAAATGTTAATTTATACTTTAGTATTTAAATTTAATGAAGATGAAATCTTAATATAAATCCTATAAAAAATACGACTTTTTTTCTTCTGTTCTGTTGTCTTCTGTTCTGTTCTGTTCTGTTCTCTTCTGTTCTGTTCTCTTCTTCTGCTTCTAAGGGCAGGGTTCAAGTACAGGTCAATTCTGTTGAGGTCAAAATAAAGATTGAGGTAAGAGATTAAGTAAGGTCTGCCTTAACTCCCCTCTGTTCGAGTTAACTCTGTCTACAACTCGGCTCGGTCGAGGTTAAGGTCAAGATTATAGTTAAGACTAAAGGCAGAATTCAGGCGCCTGTAAAGTTTCAACTAAAGTGATTCGGAGCTTAGAACCAAACAAAAGACATCGGATCTTAACAAAGTCAAAAAGAACAAAAAGTGATTCTTAATATTAATAGAGTTTTGTCTTCCTTCCACCCTAGAAAGTTAAGACGGTGGGAAAAATAAGCCAGTTTTCGTTCAAAAATTTGAACATTGACTTAAATTCTCCATTCATAAACCCTGGATCAAAAGCTTAGGAAACTTTGCTATTTTTTAGTTTTTTAATTTTTATTTAAGTTCAATTCAATTCTTTAGATACTCTAAAATGAAACTGTTGCTTTTTGTTTTAATCGTCAGTTTGATCCGAATTTCAGTGTCAATTATACTGGATTCTTTGTTAAATATTTAATTAAAAAACAAATGAATTGAAATTATTTATTCGAATACCCTTTTAGGGTAAATAAAATTTTTTCAATCAAATAAACATAAATAGATCTATTAAATTTTATTTTAATAAAATTAAAATTTCTTTGCCAATATTTTAAATTGATGATGCCATTCTCAATTTAGAAAAAATTTTTCTTAAAAAGAAATTTTACTTATTCAATTAATCAATTAAAAATTCTTTTTTATATTCATTAAAGTTTTATTTGCTATTGAATTTATATTTTTTTGATTTGCAACCTAAAAATAATTTTCTTTTTTTTCCATTCAGCTTAATTTTTTAATTAAAGCTTTTGCATCAATTAAAAGATTAACAGGAGTAATAATAATCTCTTATATTAAAAAAATGAATATCTAATTCATTTTAAAAAAGTGAAGATGCCACTTATATTGTTATATTAATGTCCGCTTTTTTTTATGATAACTATAATTCTATTATAATTTTACTTACTAATACAATTATAGATTTGTTTAAAATAGAAAATATCTAAGTATGTTAATTTTTAAAAATTTGTTATTAGGAAATAAAAGTTTTATAGAAAACAAAAATATATTTTTTTTTTAATTCCAGTACATATTCCTTATGGTGTTCAGAAGAGTCAACCGACTATTTTTTTACAGCCGACTATTTTTTTTACAGCCGACTATTTTTTTTACAGCCGACTATTTTTTTACAGGTCGCCGATTAAATTTTTTTTACTCCTTCACCTGTAAAAAAATAGTCGGCTGTAAAAATATGACCGGTTTTCTAAATTGTGGGACAGATAAGTACAAAAAGCTTAACAACAAGGTTAGGTCGAACCAGTTACGGAGTGAATATCGAATCAAAATCTTATTTTATTTAGAGTGTTGTTTGAAATTTTAAAATACATCTTTGAATGGACAAAAAAAATCCTAGAGATGTGAATCGCACAAACGGTTTTTCAATGTTTGATCAAAATTTATTTTTATATTTTTTAGTTCCTCTTTTTTTTTCAGTCAAATGAAAATAATTTAGTTTATAGTTTCCATTTTTTAGCTGCTAAACAATTCTATGAAAATAAAAGAATAAGGATTTTATTTTATAATAATAAAGGAATAATATCGTAAAAAAAGAGATCAGAATTTATGAAATTTGAAAAAAAATTAGAAATATATTCACTAAAAAATTCATCTGACTGTGCAAATATTTATTTATTGAGAAGACAAGAGAACAGAACAGAACAGAACAGAACAGAACAGAACAGAACAGAACAGAACAGAACAGAAGACAAGAGAAGACAAGAGAAGACAAGAGAAGACAAGAGAAGAGAAGAGAAGACAAGAGAAGACAAGAGAAGACAAGAGAAGACAAGAGAAGACAAGAGAAGACAAGAGAAGAGAAGACAAGAGAAGACAAGAGAAGACAAGAGAAGACAAGAGAAGAGAAGACAAGAGAAGACAAGAGAAGACAAGAGAAGACAAGAGAAGAAAAGACAAGAGAAGACAAGAGAACAGAACAGAACAGAACAGAACAGAACAGAACAGAAGAGAACAGAACAAAAGAGAACAGAAGAGAAGAGAACAGAAGAGAAGACAAGAGAAGAGAAGACAAGAGAAGAGAAGACAAGAGAAGACAAGAGAAGACAAGAGAAGACAAGAGAAGAGAAGACAAGAGAAGACAAGAGAAGAGAAGAGAAGAGAAGAGAAGACAAGAGAAGACAAGAGAAGACAAGAGAAGACAAGAAAAGAGAAGACAAGAGAAGAAAAGAGAAGAGAATTGTAAAATTTAAAAAACAACTTTTAAATACCAGTTTAAACTGTTAAATCTTTGAAAATGAAACATAGTTATTATTTTTATAGTGTATATTCATTTGGATATTCAATTTTAAATTCAAAAACAAAAAATATAGTTCTATTTTTTGTATTGAAAAGTTTAAAAAAGACAATGGTTATAATTAAAAAAATGATAAAGCAAAAAAATTTATTTTAGGAATTAAATAATGATTTGAGAGTGCTATCGAAACAAAAAAAAATTTAATAAATCGTTGACTCCAAATTTAAACTTCTATGTATAGACATTAAAAATCTTTCATAATTGACTTCTTTGACTTCTGTAGAAGGTTTTAACAAATCCGAAAATATAGTATCTAGTCCCAATGTTGGAATCGGTAGGATTGGCCACTCCTCTTATCGCATAATTCAAAATTTAACAAAAGTTTACTTTCTGAAGTAAAAAAGAGCCCTGAATATGTCTTGGGTTTAATTAAAAACAGCAAAAAATATATAATCTTGTATTTATGAATAGCGCTATTCAGCTAATTAATACTTATTAATAAATTTGTTATTGTTATGAGACACTTTTTACAATTACAAAAATTTCACGTGAATATTATTTTCTATTGTTAAATTCGACATGAAATCATTTTTAAAAAGTTAAGGATTGAAGAAAAACAAACGTTGATTAAATTAAAGAAAAAAATTGAATTTAGTTTTATAAAAATTTCTATATGGACGTTGTAAATGATGAAATTTCGACGATCAAAAAAATAAACAGGGCTGTTGAGTATTGGGATGATGGATCCATTTTTTATAGAAAAAACATTCTATGCAAGTCATCGCCTCGAGCTTTAAAATAGTTATGATTATGATGAGCGCAATATGAATCTTTAGAACCCTGTTTGTGCTATTATTAAATATTTACATATTTTACAAAAAAAATATAGTTAAATTGATTGCTAAAAAAAAAATTTATTTTGAACAACGAATCGTGGATGCATTTTTCAGGACCTATCCAAATTCTAATAAAAACTTATTATTATTCTGTTTATTATTCTGTAAAAAAAAACTTGAAGTTAACTAAAAATAAATAACTGTTAACCTTAACAAGGTTAATTTTGCGTCAGAATCGATAGAAAATAATATTGAATTGTTATTTTTTCAATATCAATCTTAGCCTTACCCTTAACTCCGAGTTGAAATTTCAGAGTTGCGGGTAAGGTTAATGGAAAATGAATATACTTTCTGCAGATGTTGAACATCTTTCTAATTTAAATATATTATAACGTTTGATAAATTTTCTTATCATGATCTGTTTTACAATGTCCCAACGGTGGGATTAGGAAAAAGATTCTACAAACTTTACCTTACAAGTTCTTTCCCCTCCCTGTTTGTTTCACTTCAATAACTTCAATGATTCCAAACAAACCAAACAAAATAGTGTCGAAAAAAAGAAATATATTCAAACCGACAAACAAAAATAACCATGACCCATTTGTTTTAAAATTCACTATATTAAAGTTAAAATTAAAAAAGTTCCATTTAACAATAAAGTCTATTAATAAAAATGATTTCTCAATCTCCAAGTTTCTTAATATGCTTAGATAAACTGATCCGATTTTTTTCTCCCATTCTATTTCATTAACATTTATTAGATGATTTGACAATAAGTCAGAAATAAAAATATACATCGGAAATTTGACTTTAATCGATTTCATTTTCGTAAATATTTAAATTCCTAAAATTTAGTGAATATATTTTTTAATATTTTGATTCTTTTCTCATAATTCAGTTCGTTTGCTTTATATTTATATTTTTTGGTAAACTTAAAAAAACATAAATTTTTTTTCTTTCTGATTCTGATTTTTATGCACTTGCTCTTTAACTTAGTTTAGAGATTAAAATCAAAAGTAAATTTTGTGTTTAAAAAAAGTTTTCTTTTTAGTTAAATTCTTTGTCTTTGTCTTGTTGTCTTGTTGTCTTATTGTCTTGTTGTCTTGTTGTCTTGTTGTCTTGTTGTCTTGTTGTCTTGTTGTCTTGTTGTCTTGTTGTCTTGTTGTCTTGTTGTCTTGTTGTCTTGTTGTCTTGTTGTCTTGTTGTCTTGTTGTCTTGTTGTCTTGTTGTCTTGTTGTCTTGTTGTCTTGTTGTCTTGTTGTCTTGTTGTCTTGTTGTCTTGTTGTCTTGTTGTCTTGTTGTCTTGTTGTCTTGTTGTCTTGTTGTCTTGTTGTCTTGTTGTCTTGTTGTCTTGTTGTCTTGTTGTCTTGTTGTCTTGTTGTCTTGTTGTCTTGTTGTCTTGTTGTCTTGTTGTCTTGTTGTCTTGTTGTCTTGTTGTCTTGTTGTCTTGTTGTCTTGTTGTCTTGTTGTCTTGTTGTCTTGTTGTCTTGTTGTCTTGTTGTCTTGTTGTCTTGCTTTATTAATAAAAACTAAGTAAACTCTATTTGATTTGTATTTGTTAATGATGAATTCATAAATTGCTTTTATTTTTTATGGTTATCAAATGATTTCTAAAAAAAAAGAGGAAATAATAGCCCCATGTATATTTAAATGACTAGAGAAAATTTATTTTTATTGAATTTACTTCTCCTTTGTTTGAACCGAAATCCGATCAAAAAGTAAAGCCAAAAAAAATAAAAGTTTTAAAAAAATTTAGAAAACATTTTGATTTCAGTTTAAATAATTTTTAAGTATGCACCTTATTTTCTTAAAAATTATTTAAACGGATCAAAATGCTTTTAATACAATATAATATTATAAATATCTATTCTAAGTTGAATGTGTTTCGAATAATGTCTTTATTTTAGATTATTTTCATTAAATTATGAATCAAAAAAACTTTAATTTGCTCGAAAAATTAGCATTAAACTCAGTTTTGCCAGAATCAGAAAAACTTTTATCTCCTTTTTTTAATATTTGCTTTGATAAATCAAATTTAAAAGTATTAGTTTTATGGTGTTTTCAGAATTATGGACAACGAAAAACGATTAATTTGTTAGAAAAATTAAAAAAAATCGGTTTTACTTATGCTACAAAAGCCGGCATTTCAATAAGTTTAGAAGATTTAAAAATACCTCCAACAAAAGCAAAACTTTTAAATGAAGCAGAGAAAACGGTTCGGAAAGGTAAAATACAATCTTATCAAGGTCTAATTACCGGACTTGAAAATTTTCAAAATAAAATGGATACCTGGAATCGAACCAGTGAATTGGTAAAAAATGAAATGATTCAAAATTTTAAAAAAACGGATCCGTTAAACCCTGTTTATATGATGGCTTTTTCAGGCGCCCGTGGAAATGTTTCGCAAGTTCGTCAATTAGCCGGAATGAGAGGATTAATGTCGGATCCCCAAGGACGAATTCTAGAATTAGCGATTCGAAGTAATTTTAAAGAAGGTTTAACATTAACTGAATATATTATTTCAGCATATGGAGCACGAAAAGGAGTTGTGGATACCGCTTTAAAAACAGCTAACGCTGGTTATTTAACACGTCGTTTAGTCGATGTAGCACAACACGTTATCGTGACTCTTTTTGATTGTGGGTCAGAACGCGGAATTCCCCTACGTGCGCTTAAAAATGGAAAACAAATATTGTTGCCCATAAATAAGCGTATAATTGGACGTGTTTTATCCAAAGATCTTGCAATTACAATTCTTTCAAATAATAAAATTGAAGTCACACAACCTGAATCAGAGGCACGCCTAACTCTAAAACTCCCAAAGGGTACCCTTTCCAGATTCCTTAACCAGAGTAAAAGGGAAGTAAATGAAGCGAATCCGATTCCAGCAACGAAGGATTCTATTAAGGCGATACAAAAGGGTTTCGCCTTTAAAAATGACGAAATTTCTAAAGATTTAGCGTTTCTTATTAATCAAATAACTTTAACAGCAGAAGAAAACCATTTCTTTTTTTACGTTCCCATTCGATCCCCATTAACTTGTGCCAATCAAACATCTGTTTGTCAACTCTGTTATGGGTGGGGCTTAGCTGAAGGACGTTTAGTCTCCCTAGGCGAGACAGTGGGTGTTATTGCTGGCCAATCAATTGGTGAACCGGGAACTCAATTGACAATGCGGACATTTCATACTGGAGGTGTTTTTTCAGCGGAAATGTCTGAACAATTAATAGCTCCTGTCGATGGACAAATTTTATATGAAAACGCTATTCCCGGATTATTAGTAAGAACCGTAAAAGGAACAATTGAATTTTTAACCAAACTTGAAGCAAAAATAAAATTAATTGCTTCTCCTGCTTATTCAAATAAAATTTATGAGTTTGATTTACCTGCTTTTACTCTTTTATTTATGAAAAAAGGCCAAAGAGTTCAAAAAGATCAATGTTTAGCTGAATTTTATTATTTTTCACGTCAACAAATGACGAAAAATAATATGGTTGACTATTTTGTAAATTCTGAAATCGAAGGCATTGTTCAAAATCCATATTTTTATGATTTAAACTTTGATGCAGATGCAGATTTGGATGAAAATCCGTATCGTCAAAAATCTTTAGCTTATGAACTGGAACAAGCCGAAAAAATGAGTTTAGATTATTTACACAATTCAGTAAATATGGCCTCTTTGTTAATGTTTTATGAAATGAAAGAGAAACAAAAACAGAGTTCTTACTATTGGGGGCATTTATGGATTTTAGCCGGAAAACCTGTTTGTTTACCCTTTGATTTAACATTGTTAACTTCTGTTGGGGATTTTGTTTCAACGGATTCCGCCTTAAGTTCGATTTTTTTTAAAATACGAGGTTCTTGGGTTTTAAATACGTATTTTTTAGGTTCATTTTTTGAAAAACCAATCAATTCAAAAAAATCCCAGTTTGATCCTTATGGAAAAAATAAGCCATTACAGGTTAATAAATTCTATGAGAATTTTCTCTCTAAAAAAAAAGACAAACCCCTTAATAATAAAAAAGCGATTGGAAATTATACGTTTTTTTGTAATAATCAAAATAGCCAGAATAATCTTTTAAATTTATGGCGTCAAAAACAAAAAAAGGTTTTAGTGTCTAAGATTAAACCAGCTCAATTGTTAAATAAGGACTTAAAAAAAGTCGATTCGAATAAAAAAAATAGAAAATTCATAACAACAAATTTTGAAAATCATTTACCCGAATTTGAAAAGGAAAAAAAAAATACCATTTCTATCAAAAATCTGTCTGTAAATAAATCATTTTTATTTTTAAAGTCTCTTCATAATAATATAAAATTATCGCCTTTTCGAAACAAAATAAAACAGAGTGCAGGTTTACAAAATCATGAATTTTCCGATTTTTACAATCAAAACCAATATTTAGAAGTTAAAAAACCATTTTTTGTTTTTCCTATTAAAAGTTTATGTTTTAAAAAAATTGGTTATATTATTAAACCTTACGTGAAAATTTCAAATCTTGAAAATATAAATAGCCACAGATTCCTTTTTGGTTTAGGGTCGAAAAGAGTTTCAGCCAAACCTCAACTGATGGAAAATAAACAAGATTTTTTTTTCTTCCCGTTTTCCATGAATTTAAACAACCGATACGAATTTAAAAATAAAAACAAATTTGATCCGAATATTTCATTAAAAAATTATAATTTTTTGCCAAAATATAATTTTAGCAAAAAAAATAATATCGGCAATCAAAGATTATCTTTAGGTCAATCCAATTTATTCCGATTCCGATTCAGCAAAAAAAATCGTTTTTTTAAATCTTTAGATTATTTATTTGTTTGGTTTCCCGCTGAATATCAAACCAAATCGGCACAAAACGGAAGGATTCGAATTTTAATTCTGAAAAATTTGCCATTTCATTTAAAAAACCCTTTAAAAATTAAATCCTTAGAACTTTTAAAACTTGAAAATATGCCAAAAAAAGAAATATTGAATCCTAAAAAATTTTTAGAAGAAATTAAAACAACCTCTTTCAAAAAAGCCTTATTTTTTTTTAGAGATTGTCTTCAAAAAAATACAATTTTTGATTCTCAAATAAAAAAAATGATGTCTTTCCATCAGAAAACGTTTTTACCGATCAAAAATAAAGAAAAAGATAAACAATCAGAATTAGAATCAGAAAGAAATGCTTTTTTATTTTTTAAATTTTTGAATGAAAAGTTAAATCCACCTAATCATTATCAGCTTAATAAAAATAGGTTTGTCTTCAAATTAAAACAAGGGAACCTCAACCTTAATAAAGGAAAGACTAAGCAGAAAATGTCGAGGAAAAGAACTAAGAGGGAGAAAGCGAGTTTTGCATCTGCATCTGTATTTGCATCTGCATCTGCATCTGCATCTGCATCTGCATCTGCATCTGCATCTGCATCTGCATCTGCATCTGCATCTGCATCTGCATCTGCATCTGCATCTGCATCTGCATCTGCATCTGCAGAGGTTCGCTCAAAGATGTTCACCTTTAATCGAGCGTTACCGGTGAATTTGAATAAACTTAAAATAAAGGAGTCGGTGAATCGAAAAACAGTTGAGATTCAGAAGAAAAAAATAAATATTAGGAAAAAAGCCTTTACTATGGCAAAAAAAAAAAGAATCAGAATCAGAAAGAAAAATAAAATTCATTTTTTATCTGAACCGGTCGATCAGATTTTAAATAAACTTTTTTCTTATTTATTTTCTTTAGAAAAACAATCCTTCAACCCCGTTCAAAGAGAAACTTCGTCGAATCAATCCGATTTTCTTTCTTCTGCATCTGCAGATGCAGATAGCGTTTTCGCATCATCTTCCTCTTCCTCTTCTCGAAAGAAATTTTCAAATATTTTTAAATTGTCGAAAGAAAATTCAAATAAATTTATGAGTATTGATTGGTTACCGGAAAATTTTTTTATTTTTAATGGTTTTAAACTTCCTATTTATTTTTTAAAATTAAACCGAATTCCTCTTTCCTCTCATTTTTTGAATCTTAATAGTTATTTTGATTCATTTTTTATTTTGACGCAAATTTATAATTATAAAAAGAATCAAAATAAAAACGATTTAAAAAAAATCTATAACATTCAAAAGATTCAAAATAAATTCGAATTGCAGCAAAAGACTATTGAACATTTTTTAATCAATCAGAATATTTCTCTGGTTAAAACTGAACAATCAACAAATATATTAAAAAACAGGAGAGTTGAAAAACGAATAGTTACCAATTTGTCTAACAAAGTTTTATCGAATTTTTTACATCGAAATTGGCAAATCAATAGGACGAATATTAATATGGACCCGATTTTCCTTTTTATTAAAAATTTCATAAAAATAAAAGTTTATAATTATAAACTAAAAAAAAAAACACATTGGGTTTATTTTTCATCTTTTAAAAAGAATAAATTTTTATTTCATAAAAAATTTCATAAAAAATATTTATTATCTGGACAAGAAATTGATTCTTTATTTTTTCCAAATTTTGTTTATATAGAATGTTTTTTAAATCCAAGTTTTAATTGGCCATATTTTTTTGATTCTAATTCTCATAGGAAAAAAAAAACATCACCGAAAAATTCTTTTTCACCTGCATCAGCAGCGAACAAATTTTTAAATCAATCTTCTGCTGAATCAGTTAATAGAAAGAAACAAATTGTTTTAAAACGAACGTCTTCCCAAGTTTCAAAACGAATGAATTCACGTGGTAATCCAATTCGGTTTTTTTCAGAATCAAAACAGAGTTCAGGTAATAAAATTCAAGGGCTCAAAACTAAGAAATTTTTGAATTTAAAAATATCAAAGAAAAGTCAAAACATAAATATTTTAAATGATTTATGTTTCATTATTTTTCTTGATTGGAAAAATCAATATAGGAATTCAGTCAGTCCAGACGATCTTCAAAAAAATAATAGAGTTCTTAGTTTATTTGGAATCAACCTTCATTTGAAATTTATTCATGATAAAAGAAGAGTTCAAACCGATTCTTATTCTTATTCCAGAGCTCCAAGTCTAGAAAAAAATTTATACTTTGGGTCTAAGAATATTTTTGATGATTCAGTAAATCAATCTTCTTTTGGAAAAGGGATAAAAGATTCGTTTGGGAAAAAAAAGAAAGAAAATCAGCTTATGAAAAATAATAATCCCTTTAAACCAAATTGGATTCAAAATCAAAAATGGCGTTATCTGCATCAAAATGAATTTTTCAAAATGGAAGGGAGTAAGCAGCCATTCAATTCTACTTTGTCTGCATCTGCAAAAAAAAATGATTTTGAATTTCAAAATGATTTCCCGATTTCGATTTCGAAAAATTTGAAAAAATTTCGAAAATCCGGCTATTCTGTTTTCCAGATTCGAAAAGTTTATTCCTATTCCGTTCATTTACCTTTTAAAAATAAAATCAATCCTCAAAAACAATGGAAAAATAAAAAATTATCCTTATCAGAATCAGAATCAGAAAAAAATAAATCCTATTTGAGTTTTAATTCTCCTATTAAAAAAGGGGTTTTGAAATCTGTTCAACGTCCCTCTAAAAGAGTCGAAGCTCAATGGGAAAGCGTGGTTATGATTCAAGTTATACCAAAAAGAAGAGTGAATAAAATTGAAAACCTTATTAAAAGGGGGTCCGAATTGACTAACAAAAGGAATTTTTTTTATTTTTCAAAACTCTGGTATTTTGAGAATATGAGTGCAAAACTTCTGAAAAATTATCATCAACAAAGTTATAATAAACAAAAATCGAATTTAAAAATGCTTTCAGAATTACCAAGTCCTGATTGGGTTTTAGAGCCTCATTTGTTTTTCGATATTGAATCAAAAATTTTTAATCGTTATTTTTTAAATATTAAAAAACAAATTTTGACCCATTTGAAAAAAAACATTGTATTTGAGATCAATTTATTTAAACCTGATTTAAACAAATTTCCTGCAAATGTAGATGCAGATGGAGATGTAAATGCCAATACAGATCCACAAAATGTTTCCAATTCGAATATTCATTTCAAACAAAATTTAAAGTCTCGAAGAAGAAAAATTCAATTTTTTCAAATAAATTGTGTTGAAAAATTCGATAATGAAAATATTTTTTTTCAGAAAAAAGGATTTCTTTTTAAACCAACAAGTCTAATCAATTTTAAAGTGAAATCTTCAACAAATATTTCACTATCGCGGCCTAATATTGGTTTAAAAAAATATTTATATTTAAATAACACGAAAAATAATAATAAAAATTCTTTTAAATATGTGAGCTGTTTTAACTCGCCTGAAAATTTTCGAATTTCTCTTTTAAAATCTCTATTTGATAAACCGCTTATTCTTTTGAATTTTTCTTTGAATCCTTCTTTAGACAGTCTTTATTTATTAGAAAATGGAATTCAAAAAGGAATATTTTCTTCGATTCTTGAGCATCTTATAAATAAAGTATATAAAAATAAAAATCAGTCATATTTAAACGATTTTTTTTTTAAAAAAAAAAAATTAGGGAGAAAATTCGATATAAATTTTTCTTTTTTTTACGATCGTAATCTGCAGAAATTCGACCGAACTGCAAGTATCAATTCCGTTCTCAATCTTCGTTTTAATAATAAATTTCAAATACAAAATCAGAATTTTAGTGAAAACAAAAATCATTCTAGACCCTATAATTTTTATAAATATCTATATAAAATTCATTATAATATTTGGTTTTTTTTATTTTATCAACCTTGTTTTGATTGTTCTTTTACAAAAAAAATAAGTTTTTTACCAAATTTCAATGATTTGAAAATAAATTTTGGTAAAAGGGTGGTATCAGAAGCAAAAGGGGTTCTTGAGTCAACGGACTTTAAAGGAATTAACAAGAATATCCAATCGGATTTATTATGGTCAAAAACATCTATTCAGGTTTCCGAAGCAAATAAAATAAGCGAATATACTATTCTCGCAAAAACCAATCTTTTAAGTCCAAATAGAGGCGAAGTCGTTTTTCAAAAAGATTCAAACTTTTGTTTTGATTTTTCCCAATTCAAACAAGAAAGTTCTGTAAGAACAAATTCTCATATTCCAATAAGAGCTTTGCCAGAATTCACGTCTCGTTTAAAAAACGAGTCGCAAAAAATATCAAAAGTTTTAATTTTACGAGATGAAGATTTAGTATCTTTTGAATGGCCTTATAATAAAATATTTTTAAATATTGATTTGAAAAAATATTTTTCTTCCCTGAAAAAAAGCTCTTTTGAGGACGAAACAAAACAAACTCAAAAAAATAAATTTTATACAAGGAGAAAAAGAATTCGAAATACTATAAATATATTAGCTCAGAGAAAAAAAAGAAATATATTTTTTATGAGGTTACGCAAAAAAATAACAAACTCTTTAATACTCAAAAAAATTTATAAATCATTTATAAAAAAAATAACTAACTATTCGAAAAAACCAATAATCTGTATCAGAAGAAAAATAAGTACATATTCAAAACCAAGAAAAACCATACGAGAACAGTTCTTAAAGAATGGGAGAATGAACTTCGTACTCAATAAACCATTCGAGTTTTTTACAGCGAAATCGTTTCCATTTTCTCGTTTAAAAAAAAAAAATTTATTAAAATTTGGAAAACTTAAAGATAAATCGTTTTTTTTTTTAGGCGAATTTGTCAGTCAAGATGAATTATTTAAACTTCAAAATAACCCGAATATTGATGCTTCTAAAATAAAAAACGTATCAATTCGAAATGATTTTAAATCAGAATCAAAATCAGAATCAGAATCAGAATCAGAATCAGAATCAGAATCAGAATCAGAATCAGAATCAGAATCAGAATCAGAATCAGAATCAGAATCAGAATCAGAATCAGAATCAGAATCAGAATCAGAATCAGAATCAGAATCAGAATCAGAATCAGAATCAGAATCAGAATCAGAATCAGAATCAGAATCAGAATCAGAAGACGCTCCATCGTCTCTATTTTATGCTTTTAAAATATCGGGTCAAATTATTCATATAAGTCAAACGAAACTCACTTTACGAAAAGGTCAATCTTTTCTTTTTTCCCCAAATTGTGTTTTTCATGTAAATGAGAACAGTTTTGTTTACAAGAAAACTCCTTTATTTAGTTTACCTTATCGTCAAATTATGGCTGGCGATATCGTCCAAGGAATTCCTAAAATTGAACAAATTTTTGAAGCGCGAAAAACTTTCGAGAAAAAAACGTTGTCTTCAAGTTTTCCAGAATTACTCCGATCGAATTTTTACGAATATGAAAAAAAAAAGGGTACTATTTTTGCTCTTTTTCAAAGTTTCTGCGTCATTCAAATTATCCTGGTTAATTCAATTCAACGAATTTATGGGTCTCAGGGCGTGACTCTTTCAGATAAACATATTGAAATTATTGTACGTCAAATGACAAATAAAGTTTTAATTCTTAATAGCGGAGATTCAAGTTATTTCCGAGGGGAAAAAGTAAATTACCAAAAAATTTTACAATGGAATTCGCTAGCAAAAAAATGCAATTTTATTCCAAAAAAATTCAGGCGGATGCCAAGAAAATTAGGGGTGATGCCAGAAAAAGTGCAAATGTCGGTAAACCGATTCACTTTACTATCAAGGGTCTATGCGGCAAGAGCAAAAAAATTAAATTTGATGCCAAAAAAAAAATTCAATTCGCTGGCAAAAAAATTAAATTTGATGCCAGAAGAAATGAAAACGGCGGTCAAAAAATTAAATTCACTATCGAATTTATATGCGTCAAAAAAATTAGATTTGCTATCAATTTTTAATGATTCACAAAAATACAATCTGCTAGCACATTCTTATAAGGACAAAATGACGGACTATTATAAGAACCTTATAATCACAATAAAAAAGGATAAAACAAAAGAAAAGTCTAAAACACCAGAAGAATATAAAATAGAAAAAGAATATAAAACCGAAGTAGGGGATACAAAAAAAGAAGAGGATAAAACAAAAATTTTACTTATTCAATATGAACCCATTTTGTTAGGAATCAGTCAAGCGGCTCTTCAAGCAGAAGGGTTTTTATCGGCAGCAAGTTTTCAGCATACGACCCAAATTTTAACCAAAGCTGCATTAGAACACAAAGTTGATTTTTTAACTGGATTGAAAGAAAATGTAATTCTTGGAAATTTAATTCCAGCTGGAACAGCTCAATATAAACTTCGAAATTTATTTAGATAATTCAACAGCTCCAGTTGTTTCTTTTACACTTCGCCCATGGATGAGATAAAATGCATTTCACAAAATGACACCAAAATAAGCGATCAAAGATTTTTAGTTCTAAAAATTGTGACTTTTCATGAACTTTCAATCATATAATTTAAAGCCAATAACCAGAATCTATATTTGAACCCTGTCCTACGTCTATACTCTGCAGCCTGAACACTGTTTTTAGTCTGAACTTCGTTCAGATTCAGGTTAGTCTTGACTCTGCCTTCGCTTGAATCTTGACCTCAATCTTCACTTGAACTCTGCCCTTAGTCCTTTTAACCTGAACTGTGTGCAGATGCAGATGCAGATGCAGATGCAGATGCAGATGCAGATGCAGATGCAGATGCAGATGCAGATGCAGATGCAGATGCAGATGCAGATGCAGATGCAGATGCAGATGCAGATGCAGATGCAGATGCAGATGCAGATGCAGATGCAGATGCAGATGCAGATGCAGATGCAGATGCAGATGCAGATGCAGATGCAGATGCAGATGCAGATGCAGATGCAGATGCAGATGCAGATGCAGATGCAGATGCAGATGCAGATGCAGATGCAGATGCAGATGCAGATGCAGATGCAGATGCAGATGCAGATGCAGATGCAGATGCAGATGCAGATGCAGATGCAGATGCAGATGCAGAAGACTAAGGGCAGAGTTGAACTGTACTTGAACCCTGTTCAAGCTAAGGCAGAGTTCAGACTAAAGGGGCTAGAAGGGCATCAGTTTTTTCCAGAGTCAAGACTAAGGGCACCTGAATCTGAACGAAGTTCAGACTAAAGGCAGGGTTCAGGCTACGGGGTTCAAATTAAGATTCAAGCTAAGGGTAGAGTTAAGACTAACCTGAATCTGAACGAAGTTCAGACTAAGGGCAGTGTTCAGGCTGCAGAGTTAAGGCTAAGGGCAAAGTTCATTAGAACAGTTAAGGCTAAGGGAGCTAAGGGAGCTAAGAGGGCTGCAGAGTATAGACAGACGTAAGGTAAGTCCAGATGAACAGGGTTCAGGCTGCGGGCTAGAGGGACTTAGGGGGCTGCAAAGTATAGACGTAGGGCAGGGTTAGAGTAAAGGTTAAGCTGAGATTAACCTAAGGGTTAAGCTTAAAACGAAATGGTCTAAAGGTACGACAGCGACTCTGAACCATACTTAAAATTGTTTTTCACTATTTAATTAATTTTAAAAAAATCCTAAACAGGAACTTTGTCTATTCCAAAAAAATTTTAAATTTGCAGAAGAACAAAGAAGAACAAAAATCATTAAAATAATAATTATAGTTTGATCAACTTTTAGAAATAGATACAAATTTTGTTTATTCTTCTTATTGTTTAAAATCGTATAAAACTGAAAATTGAGATCAAATTTATGAAATACAAAAAAAATATTTTAACTCGTATAAATATTACAAAAAATAATGCATTTGTTTATGGAAAAATTAAAATAAGAAATTTTTTTTGAAAAAAAAAACGAATTCTTAATTTTAATGGTTTTAAATGGAACTGACTTAGCTTTAAGTTATCACTATAATTTTAATATTGAATTATTTGATTCGAAAGTTATAGACCTAATAGATTTAAAACCTCTAATTTTAAATTAAAAAGATTTTAATTCAAACTCATACGTTTAAATTAAAAAGATTTAAATTCAAACTCATAATGTTAAATTAAAAAGATTTAAATTCAAACTCAGGTTCTTCAAATAGGGCATTCCAAAAAAAATGCTCGATCCAAAAAAACTGAAATAGGAAAAAAACAAATCTAAAAACTTTGTTTAAAATTCATTCACATAGTCAAATTCGAACAGGGAGTGAAATAAAATAAAAAGTCAACCACTTATCATTGTAGAACTTTTTTTAGGGTGGATATTATTAATATTATCATTATAGTTTTAAAGTGCTTGCGAAAACCGGTCATCAACGCTGTTGTGATAAATTTTGAATCCATAGAAACCATTCGGGAAAAATATCCGAACGAATTTCGACATTGGTAAAGTCAAAAAAAAGAATTTAAAAAATAAGCAAAATTTTTTTCTTTGGCTTTATTGGCTTTACCGATTGAGAGTAGCAACTCAATTTTTTAATAGTTTATTATAAGGAGTGTATGACAGTTTATCATCCTTTTTAGTGATTCTATTTAACGTGTGGCAATTGATTTAATTTTTCTATTTAACGTGTGGCAATTGATTTAATTTACAAAATGAGAAGAATAGATTGAAAATGCAAATCTGGAATATCAAAGATTCAGATTGGATTAAGTAAATTCCGCTTTTTGCAAGTTATTTTGAAAAGTACAGAATTTTCATAATATTAATCTTATCGATAATCAATTCGAGCATTTTTATAGCCTAATAACAATAACAATAACAATAAGAATAACAATAAGAATAACAATAAGAATAAGAATAACAATAAGAATAACAATAAGAATAACAATAACAATAAGAATAACAATAAGAATAACAATAAGAATAACAATAAGAATAACAATAAGAATAAGAATAACAATAAGAATAAGAAAGCGTCGGAACTAAATGATTAGAGAGAGAATTGGAGTCCATAAGGGTAAGGTATAAGTATAGTTTCATATTCATGTTCATATTCATGTTCATATTCATGTTTATGTTAGGGTTCGAAGAGATACGTTCGCGGATGAAGTTGGAGTTTCTTTTTCAAACGGCCAATGATTTGCTGGGGGCAATTTTTTTTATTGCCGTCATTGTTGCTTGAGGTGATTCTATTTTTTAAGATTTCGTGTTTTTGTTCAGACCCTCAAAACTAGGATTTAAACCTTTTAAAAAAAGCGAACTGGCAAAATATTTAGAACAAAGTTAAAAATGCGGACCTTCAAAAATCACGTCGATTTTAAAATGAATGCTGTCTCTTAAAACTGGACTTCTTTAAGATGATAATCCAACTTGAAAATAAAAGCTTCATTTTTTTTATTTGTGTTCTTCTTTTGAGAGTTTTTTTAAAGCAAAAACTCTTACCATTTTTAGATTTCTTTCGAATTGCAGATTAAAACAATCTTCATCTACTTTTTGAGAGGCTCAAACCCGTATTCCCTATTTCGAAAATGGAGGTTCTATTCATTGAACTAAAGAAGTTTAAAATCATTTTATTTTATCAAAACGATTAACGAAAGCGCCAAATTTTACAAACGATAATAACACTTTAAGATTGTTATAGACTCCAACTTAATAAGCATAAGCATAAGCAGCGATACGTTTCGTTGAGGCTTATTGAGGCTTAACATATAAAATTTTTACTTTTTCCATTTTCTATTATTATATTTTATGTTTTAAAATGCATTCTAAAATATAAAACATAATTTAAAATCAATCATAAATAAAAAAATTGACTTATTGTTTTTTAGTTTATTCTAAAATCTCGTTCTTAATACCTTATTTAATTTAAAAATATCCTTTTTGTCTCTTTATTTAAATTTTAATTTTGTTTGAAATGTAAAAATTTTAAGTCTAAGATATAAGATATTTATATAAACTCAATTTTATCATTCTGTTGAAATAAGGATTCACCTTATTCCATTTCTTCTTCACTATTTAATCACTATTTAAATATCCAGAATGATTTTAAATTTAATAGATTTCTTTACTACATTTAACCATTAAGTCTTATAAAATTGTATTGTTTTGTTTACTAAAATAAATAATTCCTCGATTCAATCTTTCTCTCTTATATAAATTATCTTATTTGCTTATGTTCTCTCTGTCTCGCTTATTTTTTTTTCTTTGACTTTCTTCTGTTCTCTTATTCAATTCTTCGTCTGTATCTTAGAGAAACAAATCATGTAAGAGAAAAAAGAGAAGAAATAAGAAAAGTAAGGTAGGGAGTTAGTAAGTTTTTAAAGAAGTATGGAGTTAGTAAGTTTTTAAAGAAAAAGTATTATATTTTTAGTTCGTTTAAATAATTCAGTTGAAGAAGAAGAAGAAGAAGAAGAAGAAGAAGAAGAAGAAGAAGAAGAAGAAGAAGAAGAAGAAGAAGAAGAAGAAGAAGAAGAAGAAGAAGAAGAAGAAGAAGAACAAGAAGAAGAAGAAGAAGAAGAAGAAGAAGAAGAAGAAGAAGAAGAAGAAGAAGAAGAACAAGAAGAAGAAGAAGAAGAAGAAGAAGAAGAAGAAGAACAAGAAGAACAAGAAGAAGAAGAAGAAGAAGAAGAAGAACAAGAAGAAGAAGAAGAAGAAGAAGAAGAAGAAGAAGAAGAAGAAGAAGAAGAAGAAGAACAAGAAGAACAAGAAGAAGAAGAAGAAGAAGAAGAAGAACAAGAAGAACAAGAAGAAGAAGAAGAAGAACAAGAAGAAGAAGAACAAGAAGAACAAGAAGAAGAAGAAGAAGAAGAAGAAGAACAAGAAGAACAAGAAGAAGAAGAAGAAGAACAAGAAGAAGAAGAAGAAGAACAAGAAGAAGAACAAGAAGAACAAGAAGAAGAAGAAGAACAAGAAGAAGAAGAAGAAGAAGAAGAAGAAGAAGAAGAACAAGAAGAACAAGAAGAAGAAGAACAAGAAGAAGAACAAGAAGAAGAACAAGAAGAACAAGAAGAACAAGAAGAACAAGAAGAAGAACAAGAAGAAGAAGAACAAGAAGAAGAACAAGAACAAGAAGAACAAGAACAAGAAGAAGAACAAGAAGAAGAAGAACAAGAAGAAGAAGAACAAGAAGAAGAACAAGAAGAAGAAGAAAAAGAAGAAGAACAAGAAGAAGAACAAGAAGAAGAAGAACAAGAAGAAGAAGAACAAGAAGAAAGTGTACTTTATTTAAAAAAATAATTATTTGCCAATAAGAAGTGGATTCCGATCTTAAAACAAACTATAACAAGAAAAAATATCAAACTAAAGGAATGTTTATTTCCCAACAGGAAGAGGAAATATTAGAAGACCTTAGAACAATAATAAGGCACGGAGGTATTCAATTCATTCGAATTTCACAGTGATTTGGATATAATTTACCTCTTTTTGAAATCCTGGAAATAAATAATAGATATTCTATGTTCTTTAGGGAAAAACCAAATTTAATTAGTGGTATAAAGAATGAATAATTTAAAGCCAAGATTCCGCCAAGCATATACTCAAGTTAAATTAGCGGGTAATGAATTCTGTTCTGCTGCAGATCTGAGTGATGTGAATGTTAGCTTTTATAATTGTTTACTTTCTCGTCAACCACATACGCAAATACTATTATTTGCAGGTCAAATGAACCTCATTATGGACTTTTGGCGAGACTTTATAGAAGCTTTTCCAGCTATTGATAAAATACAGTCCACTTTAGATAATACAAAAAGACAAATTGTGCAATTTTTATCGACTCTAATTTAACTAAATTAATATGTCTTTCCTTCATCTTTATTTTAATCTAAACTTTATACTTAATTCTGCCCTACGTCTCTACTTTATCAGAATTGAGGTAGAGGTCAAAACCTAGGGCAGGGTTAGAGTCAGTATTAAGGCTTTCATTTTGAATTTTAATGAATAAGTTCTGTTCATTTCTTTATTCTGTTATTCTGTTAAGTTTTTAAATGGAAGGCTATAAACTATCCTTGTCTTAACCTCCCCGAAAATTTAATTTTTAAAACGAAATAAAATTTTACTGAGTAGAGCTGTCTGATAGCTCTACTCATAATCCTATTGTGTTTTTGAATGAAATTTTTAAGAGAAAAGAAGAAATAAGAGATTTCAAGAGAAAAGAAGAAATAAGAAATAAAAAATTGAAGTGGTTTATGAAATAAAGAGAAAATTTTAATATAGAAAGTTTTCTCCTATAAATAATAGGGATATATATAAACTCATTTTATTTTTAAAATGAGTTTTGAATTTTTGAAAATGATTTTCGCTCACTCTCAGCGGATCTGGTATAGAACCCTAGGTTATTTTAGGTCATACATTCATTCAAATTTTTCGAGATTGTAGAATTAAAAGAAAATCCAGATTTTCTTTAACAGATAAGTCCACTAAGAAAGGTAAAAGTAAAAAGAGAAATTTTAATTAGTTAAGGTTATTTTCTTGAATCCTTTTTTAAATTTTCTAGGGGGGCTGACCCTACCTATAAAAGGTTTTAAAAACCTTTTTTATAACATCTAAAAAAGTTCTAGGGCGAGGGTCAGTTTTTAGGTTATCGAGCCCTTTTTAAATAGCTCCTAAGGCCTCTATGGGGGTTTAAAGGGGGTGTCAAAATTCTTCCGTTTTGAAAAAAAATATGTGATATCCGAATCCGAATCCGAATATGAATATGAATCAGAATCAGAATATGAATCAGAATATGAATCAGAAAAAAATAAGAGATAATAAAAGGAAGTCTGAACGTGCGCTTTTACGAGAAACTACGTGATGTTTGATCATATTTTGCCTTTCATTTATTTTATAAAAAATTAAAGCTTAATAAAACAGAGTCTAGATTCTAAAAACAATTAAATTCATTAAATTGTTTTTAGCAATCAGTTAAGTTTAAAGGGGTAAATGGATTTTATACTTTATTTTGAAATGATTATTCTGTGTTATACGAATTTAAACGAACTTTGAATTGTTCGATTTTATAAGTTTCTAAGTTTCATTTTAGACAATCTAAACAATCTAAATAAAGTCTATTTTAGCATCTTAATTGAATAAATCATTTTTATTTATATGGTAAAATATTATAAAAATAAAGACTATATAAAAGAACTTTTCTGGTATTCAAAAATTGTCACTTAAAACGCTTGATGGATAATAAAATAATTTACATTATAATTTTAAAATCAATTCAAACTGAATTAAAAATTTTTTATGATATGTTGAAATACCTGAAGATGGATAAGATAAGAGAGACTATAATATTTGATTTTATTCAAAAATAAAGAAAAGAATGACTCTGACACATAAATATATAATTTTGCATTTAAATCAATATTTAAAAAATTTTTTTGAAAATTTATAATTACGACGGTAACAAAAATAAGAGAAATTGTTTGGACTCTATAAAATTGCAATCGTCAAGCGAAATTTTAAACAGTATTTTAAAAAAATTAAAAAATGATAAAACTGGATAATTTAGAAAATAACATTGTTATCAGAAATAGATTCTATTTTAAATTTTATTATTTTTAAATATATATGGTTTTTTAATATTTAAATCTTAAATCATTTAAAACAATAATTTTAACTAGGACGAATTAAAATTAAAGTTAGGGTTATTCAAAAAGATTTTTTTAATTTCGAGTTTATTTATATATATTAGAGTTGTTTATTTTTTAAAAATCATTTTATGTGATATAAGTTCTATTTATTGTTTTTAAGATATATTTTATTTTAAATCGAGTTATTTTTAAAATAAATATAGCAATCATTGAAATATAACCCATAAAGTTTAAACAATATATATATGTCTGCTCCATAGTTTTCCAATTGTTAATGGTTTTGATGGTTATAAAATTTTAAAAATATTGGGTTAAATCGTCTTCTTATTCAACAATATCTTCTATTTTTTATACATATCCTCCATCACGTCCATTTGAGTCATTTGTCTGAATAACAAGAAGAAGAAGAATAGGCGTGTTAGTGTTTTAAGGGGAATAAATAGAATCAAAAAAGATGTCCCAAAAATGAGCGACAAATCAAATAAAAACGGAAAAAACCAAGTGAACAAAAAAAAACAAAAATAAAGAAAGAAATCGATAAAATAGGGCACAACCTTTAATGTTTGATAAAATTTAAATATTTTTAAATTTTACCTATTTATGACCGAGCTATAAAAAAGGTTTCAATTGGTTTCGTTTTAACATAAAAGGTTAACCTCGTAGCACTTAAAAATAATTAAAAATGTTTAAATAATACGTGTAAGAATTTTTAAAATTTTATTCTATTTATAAATTGTTTTATAATTATTTAATAGATTTTGTAAATACTTTAAATTTTGTGTGATATATTTTATAAATCACACAAAATTTAAATATATATTATTAAATTCAAATAAATCAATTAGCAATCAAAAATCCGTCCACTTTGTTAATTTGTTAAATAGACTATCATTAAGAAAATGAAAATGCATTTAAATATTAAAAAATTATTTCTCCAATATTTAAGGTTTATTAGCAAATCTTGTTCAATTTTTTCCTTCCTTAACTTTTAATACTTACGTAAAAATGAAAATGTTAAAGATTATATATTATTAAAGAATGTACATGTTAAGGATTATGTTGAATGAAATTTACCTTCTTTAATAATTAATAACATATAGATAAAGATCTATACAAAATGAATAAATAGATATATAAATTCGGTATCACATCTTAAATTAAATTTGTATTTTACGGAAATAAACGCGCAAAAATATTTAACTGATGGTTTAATTGTTGTTTTTATTCTAGAATTATTCTGTAAATAGTTATTAGAACATATTCGAAAAACTTGTCCCTAGAAAGAGACTTTTCTCTCCTAAAATGAGTCCAAATAAAGAAAATAGAAAATTTGTTGTTATTCGTCATTTTTATACTTTTAAAGACCGTTATGATCCTTTATCTTGATTTAAATTAAGTTTTTATTTATTATTCTTTTTAAAATGAATGATTTTGAAACCAATATATTTTAATGAATACAAATTCGCTCAAATTTATTAAATCAATTCAAAAATATAGAATCTTTTGATAGTGTTTGATTATATATAAAAGGAATATTTAGCCAATCAAATCAATTTTAAAGTTCATATTTCATATATTAGTACAATTGAAATATGAACTTTGGAGAATGAAAATTCATTTTATCTGTTAAATTAAAATTCGCTAATGGAAATCAATTCAATTAAATAAATGAAAAAAGAACTATTTTAGATCATTTAATGGATTCCTGTGACATTTCATTTTCAATAAGAATAAGAATAACAATAAGAATAACAATAAGAATAACAATAAGAATAAGAATAAGAATAAGAATAACAATAAGAATAACAATAAGAATAACAATAAGAATAACAATAAGAATAACAATAAGAATAACAATAAGAATAACAATAAGAATAACAATAAGAATAACAATAAGAATAACAATAAGAATAAGAATCTGAATCTGAATCAGAATCAGAATAACAATAAGAATAACAATAACAATAACAATAAGAATAAGAATAACAATAACAATAACAATAACAATAACAATAACAATAAGAATCTGAATAAGAATAAGAATAACAATAAGAATAACAATAAGAATAACAATAACAATAACAATAAGAATAACAATAACAATAACAATAAGAATAACAATAAGAATAACAATAAGAATAACAATAAGAATAACAATAAGAATAACAATAACAATAACAATAACAATAAGAAGACGAGGAACCAAAATAATAATTTCTTAATCTGTTTTTTTAAACGAAATCAGAAAAAAATGATATAAGAAAGGAATTGATTTTATTTGAATAAACTAAAAAAGAATAAATAAAAAAAATATTTATTAGAAAAAAATTTGTTAGAAAAAGTTATAAAAAATTCTAAAATGTTATTATAAAAAAAGAGTAATATTGAAAATAAAACAAAAATGGTTCGTACTTTTTATTAAAATTTAATGTATTTATTAAAAATAAATGAATTATACATTTTATTTTTAATAAGTACATTAAATTTTCTATTAAAAAAAATCCCGAAAATAAATTTTTAGTACAAAGTTTTTTTAACAAAATGACGAAAAAAAGTATATAGATTACTTTTTATTAACTAAAATAGAATATCTGATAAAAATACAAATCGAATTTAAATTCATCGTGACGGCTTATACCAGATGACAGATTCGTAAATGTTGTTATTATACCAATTGCTTTCTAAATGTCTGTTATTAGTAAGTTATTCCGTTTTATAACTGATAAACCTTTTTTATTAAATTTTCTATATAAAGGTCCGTCCATACCAAATATACTACACTCCAGCCTCGCGTTTGGACTTATGTTCTGAACCTTAATCTTAACTTGAACCCTGCCCTTAGTCTTGACTTTGCCTTCGCTTGAATCTTGACCTCAATCTTGACCTCAATCTTCACTTAAACCCTGCCCTTAGTCTGAACTTTGTTCAGATCCAAGCATGAGTTTTCTCCAGAGTCAATCTGCAGACTAAAAGGGCACCTGAACAGGGTTCAGGCTACGGAGTTGAGGCATGAATTTTCTCCAGAGTCAATCTGCAGACTAAGGGCAGAGTTGACCTGTACTTGAACCCTGCCCTAAGTCTGAACTTTGTTCAGATTCAAGCTAAGGCAGAGTTCAGACTAAGGGGGCTAGAAGGGCAGCGGTTTTCTCCAGAGTCAAGACTAAGGGCAGGGTTCAAGTGAAGATTCAAGTAAAGATTCAAGCGAAGGCAAAGTCAAGACTAAGGGCAGAGTTAAGGCTAACGGCAAAGTCCATACCTTATAAGATAAGAAAAGAAGCGGGGTTTGTGTTTATCCACGAACTTTGTACTCAATTGGTCTGACTCTATTTCTAACCCCCTTGGGACTTGAACCCAAATTAATGTTTTAGGAAAACACCGTCCTATCCTTTTAGACGAGAGGATCAATAAAAAAATGCGAATCATATAGTTTTTATTCATTAAATTGATATTATTCTTAACTCCGTTCATGTTCACTCTATACCGTCCTGGATTCTAGAGCCCCTTTCCGTTACTCACAAGGTCTATTAACAACCTTTGTTCACGGCCTCTCTCGAATTTCTCTGAATCTATACCTTAATTTATATTTCTACAAAGTATAGACGTAGGTCAGGGTTATAAGATAGATTAAGGTTCATAAGAAATCGGCCTTCCGTCTGGCAAAATTGAGGTTAAGAAGAAGTATCCCTTAGTCTCAATCTTACCATTTAGTTAATTCTCCAGTGGAGCAGGCGGCTGTTTCCCCACCCTACGTCTATACTTTGTATAAATTCGCGTACACTTTACCAGGGGCTATACTCTATAAATAGAGTATAGATTGCAGTTCAAATGAAAGTTCAAGCCTACATAGAGTTCAAGTTCTTCAATGGGGTGGTTAAGGTTCATTGAAATTGGATTGAACTTAAACTTTAGAATGAAAGATATATTTTAGAATTTATAAAATAGCAGATGACGTGATTCGAACGTGCGACATTAGACTTGGAAGGACTACGCTCTACCAACTGATCGACATTCGTTTAATGACTCTAAAAACAAAAAAGACATATTTTTTGATTTCATTTCTATTAGACACAATAAAAAATTTATTTGTATTTTTATTGTAATTTTATTTTTTTTTGAGTCAACTTAAATTCTTAATTTAATAAAACATTGGATAAGTTATAATATACATAACCTAAGGTATACAATTACCTGTGACCTTAATACCATATATATCGATTAAAAATGAGATTCAATTATAGCTTCTCAGTTGGTTCACACTTTTTAATTTTAGAAATTGCAAATGGAATACAATGTGCAATCCATTGTATAATATCTTAGTTTATTCGTCGTCACTAATAGAAAAAAGAACCGTGTATAAGGGTGATCGATCCGGTTCATCCTCATCATCTGTAAAACCAAAGGCACCTATTTCCTATCAGTTTCTTGTTTTTTATTCGTCAATCCCCTCACCAGCATATAAAAATCAATATAAATTAATAATTGCTAATCTTTCAAAGTGAATAAAGCGGAAACAAAATGATTCGAAAGCGCAATCGAAAATTTAAACCACGAACCCTCATAAATTTCTTAACCCTTGTCACTACAATCTTAACCTTCGTCTGAAACGCCTTGTCACTTTAATTCGCACCTTAGTCTATAAACCTTATTTTGACTCTAATCCTGCCCTACGTCTCCAGAACAGGGTTCAGGCTACGATACGCTGTATCAATAAAGATTGAGGAATAGATTATAGGACAAGGGCCAGAATTCAGCCCTTAGTCTTGACCCTGTATAGATTATAACCCAGAGCAGAGTCAAAGCGAAGGTTGTAGCCTCCCTAAGTCCTAGGGGCCTTAACTCCGTATCCCCTTTAGCCCCACGCTTGAATCTTTACTTGAACCCTGCCTTTATCCCTTTTAGCCCCCTTAGCCTGAACTCTGTGCAGAATCAGGTGAACTCTGCCTTAGCTTGAATCTGAATCTGCACAAAGTTCAGACGAAGGGCAGGGTTCAAGTACAGGTGAACTTTGTGCAGATTCAGATTCAAGCTAAGGGTATAATCTATTTGAATTCTTACTCGAACCCTGCCCTTAGCTTAAATCTAAACCTTTCAAACGAACAATTCTAAGGCAGATATTTTAAATTTCGATCAATAAAAATCGAAAACTCGACACAAAATAGTTTTTCATTTTTTTCAAATTCTTTAACTTTTGAATCCATAGAATTTTTATAATGTTCGGATATTAAAAGGGATATATTTTTTTCATGACCCGATTCTTTTAGAATATAAAAATTTTCCTCATCATTGACAACATAAAGATTAAAAAAATCCTTTTTTTTCACAAAAAAGGATGTATCATTAAAATAAGTTTCTTCTGGAAAACCAAACCCTAACTATTTATAGCAATTTTGTTATTTTTCTAGGGTTTCTTCGTCAACCCTGTCTAAAAATGTATATAAACAAACATAGAATTGTACGGATTAATTATGCCGCAAACTTGAAAAAACAGAAGCCAGATCGTTCCCCAACGCAACCTTTAATTTTTTAAAATCTAAATTCCGATTTTTTAAATCGACTTTAAAATTATACTTTCTATTCACTTGAAAATTATACTTTCTATTAACTTGGCTATATTTAAAAGTTTCCATAGGAATATTTTTTTCTTTTATCAACAACTTTTTTAAACACTCTTATTTAGTACTATAGAAATCATTTGTTTAGGAATTGAACTCTATAGCAAAATTATAGAGAGTTGAAACTGTTTCACCACTAATTGACCAACCTCCCCATGATTTTGTAATTCCTAAACGGGTCATAAAAGGAAATACAAACATTCCTTGACACCACATTGGATTTAAAACAGGATCCAATGGATCAAAAACATGTCATTCATAAAATGCTGCCTAACCTGAAGCTAATGAAGTGTGCATCAAATGCACAGCAATAAGTCAGCTCGGATCATTTAATACAACTGTATGAACACGGGACCAAGCGAACCCAATAACTTTATCTATTTTATAAATTTTAACTTTTTTAAACCATTTCAATCAATGAAATGAAGTAGGTCAATCGAGTTCATTAGAAACTTTATTACCCAGAACGTCGTTTCTTTTTATTCATCGCCAACGCCTGAATTCTATCTATACCTTACTTTCACTTAAATTCTATTTAAACTAAGGCACTCGAAATCAACAAGGATTGAGATTCAGATCAATAAATTTTAGAGGAAGGTCTAAATTCATCGCTCCAATGAATCTGCTGCATCTGCATCTGCATCTGCATCTGCATCTGCATCTGCACCAAATTGGAAGGCAAGTTTAAATGAACATATTGTTCCAGTAGAACTTCTATTCTCTTAAAAAAAATTGACATTTATAAAAGAATAATAAGATAATAAAATATTTTTATAGCTAATTTTATTTTTTATTAGTATATAGGTTTAAAAAGAATAGGAAATAAAAATAAAAGTAAAAAAATTTTTATTTTAAAATAAATCAGAGTTGACCTTAAGGTTGACCTTAACCTTTATTTTAACCCGAATCCCCTCGACTCTAGACCCCTTAGATCGTAGCATGAATCCTTGAGGGGTTAGGACTCTGCCTTAGTCTTAACAGCTCAATTTGCCCCGAAATATGATTGAGCTGAACGTTGACCTAAACTTTAGGTCAAGACTAAGATAAGAAAGAATTTAGGCTTAGAATGCAGGCTAAAAGGACATAAGGAGAGTTAAAATCCAGGGTTAAGGTTTTACTTAAATTACATTTAATTAAAGTTTTAGAATTTAGTTTTTTGAAATATATTTTTAAGTAAAAAGCTGAAACCTGCAAATCCAATCAAGTGTTTAAATTATTGGTAAAGTTAACAATGGATGGAGATTTTAATTAAAATTTTCTTATAGCAGTTATGGAGTTATAATGTAGACTTTTTAAGATTTATTTCCGAATCGGAGTCAATTCTAGAATTTTAAAAAGTTTAGTTAACAATACTAGTGAATTAAAAAAAACTAAAATTCTATTTTATTTTTGATTCAAAAAAAATATGAAACTATTTTTGATTCAAAAAAAATATGAAACTATTTTTGATTCAAAAAAAATATGAAACTATTTTTGATTCAAAAAAAATATGAAACTATTTTTGATTCTAAAAAATATGAAACTATTTTTGATTCAAAAAAAATATGAAACAAAGTAAAATTTTGTTATATTTTATATTACCTGAGATAAACGAATACTTTATTATATTGTATATTACCTGATATAAACTAAAACTTTATTATATTGCGTCCATAATTTTACAATTTTTAAACTTTCACCCTGGGTTTATTTATAAACTAAAAAGGACAATATTTTATTTTTGCATTATTTTTTAAAAGTAAAAAATTAATTTGACTTTAAAAGAAAATAAAATTACAATAAGAATAACAATAAATTTTTTATTCTTATACATAACTAAAATATAAGAATATATATTATAATTAAAGATAAAAATATTTTCTCTTTATTAAGCGGATGTAGCTCAGTTGGTAGAGCGTAGTCCTTCCAAGTCTAATGTCGCGCGTTCGAATCGCGTCATCCGCTTCTTTTCTTACTAATTACAATAGTCGTATTGCCTAGAAACTCAACTATAAACTCAATAAATCCAGTCTATTTCTATTTAAGTGAATTCTAAACAAAAAAGTTTCGCATTCACGAATTTTCTCTCAAAAAAATAATGTTGAACTAATTTTTGACGAATCAGTTCTATACTTTTTTAACTTTGAATTCTTTTTTTTTCTAAATTAATAGAGTATATTTTGAAAAAATTATCTTTCCGTTTTCCAAAAATCAAAATTTCCGTTCAATAAACCGCATCATAAAAATTAAAATCCTTCAATTCATTACAATTTGTTTCATTTTTTTGAATCAAAAATAGTTTCATATAATTTTTTTATTTATTTTTAGATTAAAACTATCAAAATATGAATCCAAGCAAATGTAAAAAAGCATTGACTGATTTTGTATTACGGTTTCTAAAATTGAAATGAATTGAGTCAAGAGATCCGTTTTACCGTAACAAAAACCTTTATTTAAGTGGAAATAAAAACAATTTTTATTTTAGAAATTCGAATTTTTCATAAACCATAAAATATTTTTTTATCAACAAATTTATTAAAATACTCTTATTTAATAAATTTATTTTTGAGTCTGTTTTAAATATTTCAGTTTAAAAAAAGCCGAAATAAATTCAATAACAAAAACTTTTTTCAAGTGCTTTAAATCTCGATTTTTCGAGTGCTTTAAATCTCGATTTTTCGAGTGCTTTAAATCTCGATTTTTCGAGTGCTTTAAATCTCGATTTTTCGAGTGCTTTAAATCTCGATTTTTCGAGTGCTTTAAATCTCGATTTTTCGAGCTCCTTTTAAACAATTTCTATAAACATAAAATTCAATAAAAATACGCCTTGTTTTATCTAAAATGATTCAAGAACAAGGATTTTAATTCATTATACTTTCAATACATGTTTTTTTATTCATAAATATTTTAATACATGAGATTAAAATATTTAAATATTTCATTTAAATCATTAATTTTGCAAAATATTATAAATAATTCATTTGTATTTGTATTCAAAACTTAATAAATTAAAAATGATAAACAGAATTTAATTATTGGATCAAATTTTTAAATTTAAAATGAATTTAATTATTTTTGTTGAATCCTGTAAAAAATTTTATTTTTTGAATCCTCCTTCTTTCTTTATAATAAAATTTTTAAGTAGTGTTCTATATATTATAAAAATACAGTCTTGAATATTTCAAACAAAAAACTGATAAATAAAAAAAAAATTGAATAAACTTGACAATTTAGGTTTTTTTATATATTCTAACTGTATCCATTAATAAATAAATTATTCTTAATGCCCCCATCGTCTAGAGGCCAAGGACATCTCCCTTTCACGGAGGAAACGGGGATTCGAATTCCCCTGGGGGTATGATTTTTTTTTAATTCAATCGTTTTTTATCTCAATTCTTATATTTTTACATTGTAGGACCTAAAAAAATAAAGTTTTATAGTTTAATCTTTTAACGGTTGGAATTCATCGGTTTCGAATTCAGTTTTAAATAAAAATCATTTCAATTGAAAATTCAAAAAATGAATTTATTTTCACATCAAAATGAAGATTTAAAAAGAAATCTAAAAGAGTCAATTTCTAAAAAATAGAATATTTATGGAATCTTAATATAACGGGATGTAGCGCAGTTTGGTAGCGCTACTGTTTTGGGTGCAGTAGGTCGCAGGTTCGAATCCTGTCATCCCGATCAAATTAATATAGTTTGTTTCTATATGAGTTCAATTTAATTCTCTAATTCATTTTTGAGCATGAAATTATAACAATAATTATAGTCTTAAGTATTATTTAAACTTAATAAAAAAGTGAAAAAAAAAACACAACTTTATGACTGCAATTGTTCGTAAGGTTTCTTTAATTCAATTTCGTCGTGAAAAATATTTTTTTATTAGTAAAAAGTTTATTTATTCGTCATCATAATAAACGACTTTTTCTCAATGGTTAAAAACTGACAAAAATTTAAGTTATTCATCTTATTGTTCCTTTTTCTATGAAAATTAAAACTGGTATTTTAATTTCAAAAATAAAAAAGAATATTATTTTTATTAGAGGTTCTATTCTGTTTTTAAGGCATAAAATTTTAGAATGATTTTTTTTAGATAACTTTACGATCGTTTTTTCTCTTAGATTGTTATATGGAATCCAATAATGTTAAGTTTTTTTTAATTGAAACGAAAGAATCCTTATTGTTTTGTTATTCTTATCGGTATTTTGCAAATCTAAATTTAGAAAATAAAAAATTGAGCACTCTTTAAAGTGAAAATAAAATGCATCTACTTTATTAGAATTCTTAATTGATGAGCCATTTTATATTGCACATGGCTTATTAGCAAAACAAAGAAAAAAAGTTTTAAATGAAATATGTGATTATAATCAAATTCGCAAGTATAAATTAAGTGAGAAGGACGTTTTTATTATAAGAAATCGTATTTTTAATTTGATCGTTATTGCTTATTGCTTATTGCTTATTGCTTATTGCTTATTGCTTATTGCTTATTGCTTATTGCTTATTGCTTATTGCTTATTGCTTATTGCTTATTGCTTATTGCTTATTGCTTATTGCTTATTGCTTATTGCTTATTGCTTATTGCTTATTGCTTATTGCTTATTGCTTATTGCTTATTGCTTATTGCTTATTGCTTATTGCTTATTGCTTATTGCTTATTGCTTATTGCTTATTGCTTATTGCTTATTGCTTATTGCTTATTGCTTATTGCTTATTGCTTATTGCTTATTGCTTATTGCTTATTGCTTATTGCTTATTGCTTATTGCTTATTGCTTATTGCTTATTGCTTATTGCTTATTGCTTATTGCTTATTGCTTATTGCTTATTGCTTATTGCTTATTGCTTATTGCTTATTGCTTATTGCTTATTGCTTATTGCTTATTGCTTATTGCTTATTGCTTATTGCTTATTGCTTATTGCTTATTGCTTATTGCTTATTGCTTATTGCTTATTGCTTATTGCTTATTGCTTATTGCTTATTGCTTATTGCTTATTGCTTATTGCTTATTGCTTATTGCTTATTGCTTATTGCTTATTGCTTATTGCTTATTGCTTATTGCTTATTGCTTATTGCTTATTGCTTATTGCTTATTGCTTATTGCTTATTGCTTATTGCTTATTGCTTATTGCTTATTGCTTATTGCTTATTGCTTATTGCTTATTGCTTATTGCTTATTGCTTATTGCTTATTGCTTATTGCTTATTGCTTATTGCTTATTGCTTATTGCTTATTGCTTATTGCTTAGATTAAACATTTCGAGTCCCTATCTAGAGCTATGAATTTACATTTTAAAACACCAGAAAATAGACTCGCATGCTATTTTTTAATTTTAATACAACAGTTTAAGTAAGCATAGCGTTTTTATTAGAATTCAAAAAATTCGCAATTCAATTGAATTTGAATAGGTAAAACCAAATATTCCTTAAACTGAAAAGTTTTGCACTCCAATTTTTCACGAGGTCGACTTCAACAATTCAAAGATTTAAGAATAAAAGAATTATTTACTTGAATTTTTTTTTGAATAAGAAAAAATCTTCTTAGTTAGAGTTTCATATAAAATTTCAATTAAAACCTAAGTAAAGGTTAATTTTCTGTGAATTTATAAATCGTATAAGGATTGTAATAGATCCAACATCGCAACTTTTATCTTTTAATTGTAAATCTAAACTTAGAGAAAAATTTCACGGAGGTAAATATGTCCCAAATATAGAAAAAACCTTTTTATAGAAAAAACCTTTTTATGGTCTTAGGTTTAACATTGTTCATACAAAAATATATTTACAGTTATTATTCTACTATCGGTTTATAGACTTTATTAAATTAAGATTTTTTGAATTGCATCGATATTGTGAAATATCAAATCTGAAATTTGATATTCATTTTGATAGGGGTTTCTATTATAAGTGATTATAGCAAATGAAAAAGTATTTTCGATTCCAATCAAAATTGACACGCTTTAGGTCCATTTTTTGAAAATTGGTGTTCCTTTTATATTACTAGGCTAAGACATTTGCTCGAATTCGTATTTAGTAAAATACACTATCTTATGTTTGCCTAAAAATGGGTTCAAGTTTTTACGAATAAGAAAACAGTCATGCACTTTAATCAGATCTTTCAAAGTGTGTTATAGATAAGTTTCCTCTGCCCCTCAAAAAAAAAATGGCTTGAAAGATTGAGTTCGAAAATAGAAATTTTTATGTGTCATAAATTTAAATTTTTTTTGAATCCTTTTATTTCTCTATATATTGAATCCGGATTGAATTTAGGGTATTCTTGTTTGTTTTGTGTTTTGGGATTGTTTATAATGATTTTTTGGGATTGTTTATAATGATTTAGTGTAAATAGATAATTTGCTTTTTGACCTTTGATTCAGTTATTTTTAAAATTTTTTTTAAATCAAATAGAGTTTAAGTGCCAGAATAAAACCCTTAGCCTGGAATTGACTTAAGTATCGTTTTATTTAGGGTAAACAGATTTAAAGAGAGGACAGTTTTATTTTCACTTTAAAACTGACATAGTCTGATTAGAGCTTAAGAAAACTGAAGACTAAAATTTAAAACAAACTTTTATTTTTATGGAACGTCTGGTTTTCAATCTTAAAAAAAGTAAAAAATGTATTTAATTTGTCCAACTTTTACGTTTTGGATGATTATAAAAAGGAAAACAGAGTTTAACTTAGAAACCCTGTACAGTATTGTTTTGCTCTATTTTGCTTAGATTAATAAAAAGGAAATTGGAACTCATAAATAAAATTGTTTATAAAAAACGTTCAAAATTTTAATTTGTCTAGTAAAAAAAATTTAAATCTGGGGATTAAATTCACTAAATCAAATGTCTAAGGGTTAAGTCAATCCTGGTTTTTAGAATAACAAAAATCTATATTTTAAAAATATTATTTAAAATATCCTATACAGGATCAAAGTATATATATGTAAAAAATGCGTTTTGACAAAACTGAGACTGATTTCGTTTTTCTAATCAATTAAAACTTTAAAATTTCTTTTCAATTTAACGCGATTCTTAATTCAAATCATATTTGCATCCAAACTTATAACAGAAGCCTTATGTTATAAGTTTGGATGCAAAAGTTTCGGTATTTAATTTTTGATTGAATTCAATTTCCATAGTAACCCTTTATTTTTATTTCTTAAATGAAGGCCTTTAAAGTCGATTTTATTTTTTTTCTACATTCATTAAAGGTTTATCTAACTAACTAGGGAACCCTTTAAACATAAAAAAGAGAAACATAGTAATAAGAAAGAAGTGATGAAATCCTAGATTGTAAGAGTTTAATCTTTATTGAAAGAAAATGATTAAAAATAAGTTTCGTATTTATTATTTTTAGGTTATTTAATTTCATTTCATAACGAATTTGAATTTACTTTTTTAGTTAATAACTAAAAAATAAAACAAAGTAAAAAAAATAGTTTATTGAAATTTTAAAACATTTATTTTTATTTTTTATCAATTTTAACATCAAATGCCAATTCTGCAGAAGAGAAGAAAAATAACCACTCTTTTTTTTTATAACCAATATTATTTATTGTTCATTATGAACCCATTTCAAAATTAAATACATCATTCTGCTTCTGTTCTGATAAAGCATTTAAATGAAATAAAAAGGTTTTTTATTTTTTTTTCATGTTTAAAAATTTAAAACTTGTCTTTTTTTTTTTTTAAGGTATTATATAGTTACCAAGTTAAAAAATTTATAATTTTAATAAAAGCATAAATTTTTTTCGGAGAAAACAACATTGACTAATTTAAATATAAATAATTTATGACAGCTATTTTAGAAAGATCAGAAGCAAAAAGCTTATGGACACGTTTTTGTGAATTTATCACGAGCACTGAAAACCGTTTATACATCGGTTGGTTTGGTGTTCTTATGTTTCCAACTCTTTTAACAGCTACGACTGTGTTTATTATTGCTTTCGTTGCAGCTCCTCCAGTTGATATCGATGGTATTCGTGAACCAGTTTCAGGTTCGTTATTATATGGAAATAACATCATTTCAGGAGCAGTTGTTCCTACTTCAAACGCTATTGGTCTACATTTCTACCCAATTTGGGAAGCATCAACTGTAGATGAGTGGCTTTATAACGGTGGTCCTTACCAATTAATCGTTTGTCACTTCTTCTTAGGAATTTGTGCTTATATGGGTTAAACGTTTTATTTCAAATTCCCACTTGAATAAATTCTTTTCTAAGTTTTTGTTCAAGCTTATTATATTTTTTAAATAAAAATATAAAGAAATAAGCAACCGGCCCAAGAATCATGTGAATGATTCTATAATACTGGCTCAACTGTTTTTTTACTGACTTCCTTGATTCAGTGGAAAACAGCCTTTATTTAAATCGAATGTCAAACTTTATAAACCTTAAAATTTTAAAAATGGAAAAAATTGATCAAAATATAAATTTATTAAATCCTGAAATTTATTTTGAAAAAATAAAAATAAAATGTGATGATTTAATAGAGAATTGTTTAAACGGAAAAATGTGTTTTTCTTTTTATAATTTAAGACGAACCCCTAAAAGTTTTTTAACAAATCAATGTGAAATTGACATGATTTTTAATAAGAGAACAAAACGTTTTTATATAGGGTCAAGTTTCAATCTTGCTCAATAAGAAAGAAAAGCTTATTATTCTAGAGATTTTAAAAAATTTCAAAGTCATGGTGAAACAAAACGTGTGTCAAAAACTTTTACGGAAGATTTACAAAATCCTGATTCTTTGAATGATTTTTATTTTATCCCTATTTTTTCTTTCAATTCTACCAAAATAATATATGATGAAAATACGGTTCAAAATTGAAATGAAGATGCCAATCAGAATCCTAAAAAAAAAGAAATTTTAATCAATTTGATCTCAAAAATTGAAGATAAAATCGTTTCTTTTTATTTGAATCAATTTTCATCGGATAAAGATTTTTTTGATAATGTTCGTGTGGGGAGACGTTTTAAAACAGGTGAAAAAATCCAAAAATCTTTGAAAAGTGGAACCCCTTGCATCTCTATTTTACTTTCGGATTCTTCTTTGGGTTGGGAGAGTATTTCAGCGGCAGATTTGTTTTTCAATAAAGACAGAAAAACCATTTTAAATTATAAAAAAAAAGGCTATTTTATTCTCGTTTCAATCGAAGAATTCAAAAATCTTCCTGAAAATAAGCAATATACAAAAAAAAAAATAAATCTTTTAACTGAAAATGATCAGACGCGTCAAAAATTAAAAGATAGGATTTTTAAAAAATTTTAAAATAGAGAACTTTATATTTTAGATTTAAATACAAGGAACGGTGAACCCTAAGGTTTATATTTCATTTTTTAAATGATTTTAAACTAGTTTTATCAAATCCCCGAAATGATAAACGTGGCAATACCGTGGGAAGATTCTATTAGGATGCAGCTTTGATTTTTTCTTTCCTTCTTTCATTTACTGAACTTCAATAAAGTTCAGGTTTTTTTTGATTGATTTTTAGCGAAAGAAACCCTATAGAATCCCTGTAACGACTGACTCGAAAGAGGAGAGTGTTCATAAAATTGATTCAAAAATGAAATGGATTAAAGGTTTATGAATGCTAATACGCCAGCTCTCGAAAAAGCTAGCTAGACTAGAATTTGATGCACGATCAAAATGGAAGAGTCAAAAAAAAGTTTTCCTGTTGTCTAGTTCGAGATGAAGGTATAGTCTAACCTCTCATGAAAATGAGAGATTACGTGCGTGAGTGGGAATTAGCATTCCGTCAAATTTAGGCGGCTGTATATGGTAACTTGTACAGAGAATCGGGTGAATTGCTAGAACCCTTATTGTTAGTCGTCACTTAATTATATTATGAAAAAACAAATAAATAACATCTATACTCAATTTATTGAGTATTTGAGTCGCAATCAGAATCAGAAAAAGTACACAAAAAAAACAAAATTAGAAAAACATAGGATTTTACCGCAACACGCAGGTGGAACCTACGAGGTTAATAATGTGGTTTTATGTCGCTTTGAAGATCATCGTTTAGCACATTTTTATCGATATCTCGCCTATGAACAGAAAGGTGATCTGATTGCTTGGCAACTTATGAGGGGTCAGAATGAAGAGGCTCGATACAATCTAGCGAGTTATGCTGGAAAAATTGGGGGTAAAGCTTGTTCTGAAAAAAATAAAGCAGAATTTAAACTTTTTTATAGCCAAGAGTGGCAACTGTTACATGGGTATAAAAGGGCTGGCCAACGAAATGTAGAATCCGGACATCTAGCTAAGCTAAATCAGGAAATCAGCAAAAATTGTCCAGAACAACGATCAAAAGCCAGTAAACTTGGTGTAAAAGCGAGGATCAGTAAACAACAAACAGAAAAGACTGCTTTTTTTGATGAAACACATAGCATTCAAAAAAAGGCCAATCTTGTGCGTTGGGGAATAAAGATCGATAACATTCGAGTGCCTTTTGAAAAACTCTCGTCCGACTTTGTTGATTATTATCTCAGACAAATTCAAAATAAACCCTAACAGATTTCGTTAAGTATAAATCTAAGTTGAAACAAAATTTATGTTTTACTAAGTTTAAATCAAAATTTATGTTTTATAAGTGAAAATAAGTAGCTTTATCCCCAACTTTGTTAGGGTCAAAATCAATCTTTTTATTTTGGTTTTGCAAAAAGTCAGATTTAAACTCCCTGGTAGATGATTTTGACTCTTGAATTAAAAAAAGCGACACAAAAATCAAATAAAATGAGTGTACTGGCTTTATATAATAAATATATTTATATTTAAATGTTCTACTAACAATGGAAATTAGCAGCGAAGCCAGAAGCGGGCTCTTCAAATTTTTATTGAAAAGAAATTCGAAGAGATTTTCTGGAACGTTCAGAGACTCGTGCGTGAGTCCCAACAATAATCGCACACACGCGCCCGACATTTTTAAAATCAAAAAAAATTAAAAATGATGATAGAGTCCATCTCAGCAATTGACGAATAGAGACGATCAATTGCAAACACTACGCTGAGATGTTAGGTATGCGTCCTTGGATTTGCGTTGCTTATTCAGCTCCAGTTGCTGCTGCAACTGCTGTATTCATCATTTATCCAATTGGACAAGGTTCTTTCTCTGATGGTATGCCTCTAGGTAAAAAATTTTGCCCCTCCTTTTTATAAATTTAAGATGCACTTTTTAATAATTTGAATCAGAATAAAAATCAGAATCATAAAAAATATTTTATATAAAATATATATAAAATGAACGAAAATTTTATGGTTTAATAAAATATAATTTTTAATATCGTCATGAAAAAAATGAAAACAAGTACATTTAGTAAAGAAAGGATGGAAACTTGTCTAAACGGAGAATCTCCTCACGAGGACAACTCCGTACCAAACCGTATTCGACCTTCAAAACAATTTGGAATTTATATGATTCACTGTAGTATAAATGATTGGCGATATTATGGAGAGTCTAATAATATTTCGGGCAGACTTTCTTCCCATAAATCTATGTTAAATCGACAAATTCATCCGAATAAACTTCTTCAAGCAGATTGGGATCTATATGGACCCACGGTTTTTGAATTTATTGTTTTATATATAGGAAAAATGTGGGTTGACCGTGTCGTGAGACGCGGGAAAGAACTTGAACTTATAATCCATGATCGTCAGATAACATATAATATTATTGAAGGGATGGACCATTCGAATGAAAAAAATCCTTTTTGGAGAAAAGTTCATACAGAAGAAACCAAAAAACGCATAAGTGAGGCTTTAAAAGGGATTCCTAAAGAATCTTTAGGAAAAAAAATAACCATTGACGGCGTTTTTTATTCGAGTTTAGCTGAAGCTTCAAGGCAAACAAACCATTCAAGAAAATTAATTCGTACACGTTTAAACTCCGAATTATGGCCAAATTGGACAATTTTTGAGCAATATACGGGAACGGTCGAACGACCATCCCAAAGGGAGTAGGATCTAAGCAGATCCGAAAAGACGAGGTCCTTATATAATAAAGGACATGATATGGTCTGACCCTTATGGTAACATAAGGCAGGGCTTTTCCATCAAAATGGAAATTGTTCCCGGGTAAAGTTTCGCGAACTTTACTGAACACAAGTGATTTCTGGAACTTTCAACTTTATGATCGTTTTCCAGGCTGAGCATAACATTTTAATGCACCCATTCCATATGTTAGGTGTAGCCGGAGTTTTCGGAGGATCGCTTTTCTCTGCAATGCATGGTTCTCTAGTAACTTCTTCTCTAATCCGTGAAACAACTGAAAACGTTTCAACAAACGCTGGATACCGTTTTGGTCAAGAAGAAGAAACTTACAATATCGTAGCGAACAAAAAGTATGCGACCTAAACTTGGAAAGGTTTATGGAAAAACGAGGGGAATTGTCGGGAACCCTAAGTTTTTAATGGTCCTATATAATTCTTAAAAAAATATTATTTAAAATTTAAACTTATGACAATAAAACTTTCTTTAAATAAATTCATTAGAGAAGTCGAAGAACGGGGACATAAATTCATAAGTATTTCAAATCTTGAAAACATTCGAGCTGGAAATATTCATGGAATCTGTCGAAATGAGCATAATTTTACAATTTCTATAAAATCTTATCGCGCTTGTAAGCGAAACAAAGAGGGTTATAAAAATGGATGTCCTCAATGTAAAAAAAATAAAGCAAAAGAGTTTTGGACAGGTCGTTTACGTAAACAATCGAATCAAATAAATAGAAATCAAATAAATAGAAATCAAATAAATAGAAATCAAAAAAAAGAAAAACCATTAAATCCAATATTCAATGAAATTCAAAACAGAAAAACACTTATTTCTTTTTTAGAAAAAAATAAAAATATTTATAATGAATTTATTTTTTTCTAAAAAAAGAACCTTACATTATTTCAAAAAACCAAAAAGATCCAAATTTTTTAAAACAAGTTCATCATATCATTCCAAAACATGCGGGAGGTCCAAACACATCTTGGAATTTAGTTCATATTACAATTGATGATCATATTTCTGCACATCAATTTCGTTATGATGTTTATAAAGAAGATGGTGATGAGAGGTTTTTGCGATTTAAATATCATTTAAATACAAATGATTTTCCAAAATCAGTGCATAAAAATAGGATTTTATCAACGGTTCGAGAAAAATTGGAAAATGGAATGATATGGTCTCATCCGAGTTTAAACGGGAATTGAGTGGTTTTGCCTAAAACAGTCGAACTCCCTTCTGAACTTTATGAAGTTTTTTTGCAATTTTTATCGAAAGATTCAGAAGTTTATAAAAATTTATATTCTATCCCAAAAAAGAATTTTTCTAAGAGCATTTCTTTAGTTTTATCAGGTAAATGTCAAAAAGCTTTTAAATGGGAACTCTGTTCTTAAATATATATATATAAGAAGATATTTAGACATTTTAGATATGGGAATCCGCAGCAAAGCACGAAAGAGTTTCTTAAAAATAAAAATTTTAAGTGAATTTTCGTGAATGTTCAGAGACTAGTGCTTGAGCCTCAACAATAATAGCACAATAGCACCCAGGATCTTTTTTTATTTTAAAATTCAAAAAAAGATGATGATATAGTCCACCCCAATTGGAAACTTTTGGAAAAAGTGAGCCGCTCATGGTTACTTCGGTCGTTTAATTTTCCAATATGCTTCTTTCAATAACTCTCGTTCACTTCACTTCTTCTTAGCTGCATGGCCAGTTATCGGTATTTGGTTTACTGCTCTTGGAATTTCAACTATGGCGTTTAACTTAAACGGATTTAACTTTAACCAAAGTTTAATTGATTCTCAAGGACGTGTTCTAAATACTTGGGCTGATATCATTAACCGTGCTAACTTAGGTATGGAAGTAATGCACGAGCGTAACGCTCACAACTTCCCTCTAGATTTAGCTAGCGTAGAAGCTCCTTCTATTGAAGGATAATTTTTTTTGTTTTTAAAATAAAAACATTCCTAAATTCATAAATAAACGCATCTTTATAATAATAAAATAATAATAAAACTATCATTAAACAGGCATACAATTTTATGTTTATGAAAAACAATTGACCGCTGACCGCTCGATTTATCTAGCGTAGAAGCTTCTTCAATAGAAGCTCCTTCAATAGAAGCTCCTTCAATAGAAGCTCCTTCAATAGGAGCTTCTATTGAAGGATCATTTTTTTTTTTAATAAAAACGTTCCTAAATTAATAAATAAACGCATCTTTATAAAACTATGAGTAAAAAGAAAATGAGCGCGTGCTTTCGATGAGTCCCTTGGACTAAGGAACTCATATTCCCAAATTCAACTTTAATCCACAATTTCCGTATTCTATGATAGCCGACCCCGAGGATGAGTTCCCAGTTTCTCATCCACGAGTCCTAGAAAATGATATAGACCTAGAATTTTTTTAGAACAGAGAGAAATGAATGAAAAATTTTTTGTCGATTGGACTAAGGAATTCCTATTATGGAATTTAATTTTAATATAAACTTTCAATATTCTACTCTTGGAGTCGTAGAAAATAATATAGACTTAGAACATTTTTTTGGAACAAGGAGAGATGAATGAAAAATTTTTTGTCGATTGGACGAATAAATTCCTATTATGAAATTTAATTTAAATCTAAACTTTCAATATTCTACTCTTGGATTCGTAGAAAATAATATAGACTTAGAATATTTTGAACATTTTTTGGGACAAGGAGAGATGAATGAAAAAATTTTTATCGTTATCGATACTAGTCTCATTGTAACTGCTGTTTCAATGATTTCAATAATTTCAATAATTTCAATGATTTCAATAATTTCAATGATTTCAATGATTTCAGTTGTTTCTGTTGTTTCTGTTGTTTCTGTTGTTTCTGTTGTTTCTGTTGTTTCTGTTGTTTCTGTTGGATTCGTAAAAGGAATAGGCTTTTTAGTCAATTGGGCAATTGGCTCACCTGTTGATCCAGATACTGAAGTTGTTGAACAAGCAAATGTTGTCAATGAAAATTCGAATATGTTGGACGTCAAGGTTAGGAAAGTTCATCTTACTTCGTCATCAAACGAAGGTCCTTTGATCCAGACAACCGACGTTTTAGCTAATGATTTAACGAAATACTCTCAATTTCAACTTTTCCATCCAAATTATCAGATGGTTTAAAAAAAACGGATGATAATTCGGATGGAAAAGTTGAAATTCAGCATCAGGATGACGTTTTACAAAATATTTATTTAAAGAAAATTTTCGGTTGATGCTTAACCATTTATTTTTTCAATAAAAATAAAGCACATAAGTTTCCTTTTTTGACGATAAGATTTGAGAATCTTCGATGCAATTACCAATTGAATTGAAGAAAACGGATACATTTGGTTTTTTACTTTTATTGAGAAAAAAAGATCCTTAATTTTAGTGAATATTAAAGTTTTTTACTTTTATTGAGAAAAAGATATTTATTTTTTCAATAAAAAAAAGTACATAAGTTATTAATATTTAAAAATTTTTATTTAATTTAAAAGACAAAATTTATCGTTTAAAAAATTGAAAAAAGAATAACTAAATTTTGCAAAACAATAAAAAATTTTATATATACAAAAAGATAATATGAATTGATGAACATAAATGAATCCTAATAAATATAAAATGAATAATTTTTTCAACGCCGGACCTAAAGTAGTCATAAATGTATATTAAAAAGAGGGCATCGCCAATAAGAAGCGATAAGGTACTTGTTTTTGGCGCAACTATTTGAAGGTTCGAATCCTTCTGTCCCAGAGTTTAATATATTTGAGATGAATCTATTCTGATTCAAATTATAGATTAAAATATTTAACATTGGAAAAACTAAAGATTTTAATCTATAAAGTGAAAATTTGTAATATAATTAAACACCCGCCCCAAAAAGAGAACCAAATTTTTCTGTACAACCGAACATAAAAATTTGGGTGGCCAAAGAATGGAAACAAAGGCAAGTCAGTTTGGATAAATCTTACCTGTATAAATTTTAAATTATATTGGAACAGAAAGGGTAAAAACCTTACTACAACTTAAATTAGTAAAATATATAAAATTTACGAAGACAACCAGACACACTGATAAAACGGTCTTATTTAAAATTGGCCTGGAATCAGATATATAAAAGGGATTAAAATATTACTTTCAAATCAATTTAAATCATTTGTAAAATATTTGTTCGATAAAAATTCTACCGAATTTGAATTCAATTTTTTAATACCGTGGTCTGAAATGCAATTTTTAGATAATTTATTTGTTGTTTAAATCACCAATTAATTTTTTCTTTATTTTTTTCAAAAAAAATTAATTGGTTTTTCAAAAACAGTTTTATAATTTAATTGATAAAAAAAATAAAACGAAGAGTAACAGGATTCGGGTTCAAAATTTAACATATCAGAAACATCAATCAGAGTGGAGGAAATTCGTATTGTTATAATTTGAAGAATAATTTTCAAACTATATCGCTCTCTGATATCAATTTAACCATTGAAATAGTAGAGTAGAATTTTTAAAGAGTTCAATTTTTATTTCTCTAATCTCGCAATATTATTTATAAAATCATTTATAAATAATAAAAAAATTTGAACTTATTTTGGTTTTAAATGTTCTTGATTTTAAAATATTTATGAATTATAACATAAATAATAAAAAAAATTTGAACTTATTTTGGTTTTAAAATTTTAAATATTTTTCATTTTAAAATCGTTATAAATTATAACATTAATAATAAAAAATTTATTTAACCATATAGCCTACGAATTTTAAAATTGAGTCGTAAAGGAAAGTTTTACGTCAATTTAACAACTGCGACTTAACGACTTAAAGATTTTAATATGTTTGAAGTGAATAATAAACTTTTCATATTTAAAATTCTTACTCTTTTATCGTGAATATTAAAACCAAATAAACAGAAAAAATATAAATTTTTTTATAGTTTCTATTGAAATTTAAACGTTGTCAATATTAAAACAAACATAGGTATGTTTGTTAAGTTCAAATGGTTTAGGACACCTTGAGTTTAATGGACAAAACACTAATTTTTTAAATAAGCAATTTGGATTCGATTTTCCAAATCCGAATCACAATAAGAATCACAATAAGAATCACAATAAGAATCACAATAAGAATCACAATAAGAATAAGAAAAAGTAACGTGAAGCTTTTTTGTGGTTGATTTACAAGATGTTCAATTTATTGAATATTTGAATATCGTTGATTTAAAAATATGTTCAAATGAGAACGTAAACGCGAATAAAATGCAAATGAGACCACTGCAGAAGCAGAAGCAGAAGCAGAAGCAGAAGCAGAAGCAGAAGCAGAAGCAGAAGCAGAAGCAGAAGCAGAAGCAGAAGCAGAAGCAGAAGCAGAAGCAGAAGCAGAAGCAGAAGCAGAAGCAGAAGCAGAAGCAGAAGCAGAAGCAGAAGCAGAAGCAGAAGCAGAAGCAGAAGCAGAAGCAGAAGCAGAAGCAGAAGCAGAAGCAGAAGCAGAAGCAGAAGCAGAAGCAGAAGCAGAAGCAGAAGCAGAAGCAGAAGCAGAAGCAGAAGCAGAAGCAGAAGCAGAAGCAGAAGCAGAAGCAGAAGCAGAAGCAGAAGCAGAAGCAGAAGCAGAAGCAGAAGCAGAAGCAGAAGCAGAAGCAGAAGCAGAAGCAGAAGCAGAAGCAGAAGCAGAAGCAGAAGCAGAAGCAGAAGCAGAAGCAGAAGCAGAAGCAGAAGCAGAAGCAGAAGCAGAAGCAGAAGCAGAAGCAGAAGCAGAAGCAGAAGCAGAAGCAGAAGCAGAACAAGAACAAGAACAAGAACAAGAACAAGAAGAAGAACAAGAAGAAGAACAAGAAGAAGAATAAGAACAAGAACAAGAACAAGAAGAAGAAGAACAAGAAGAAGAACAAGAATAAGAATAAGAATAAGAACAAGAAGAACAAGAACAAGAAGAACAAGAAGAAGAAGAAGAACAAGAAGAACAAGAAGAACAAGAAGAACAAGAAGAAGAACAAGAAGAACAAGAAGAACAAGAAGAACAAGAAGAACAAGAAGAAGAACAAGAAGAACAAGAAGAACAAGAACAAGAAGAACAAGAAGAAGAACAAGAACAAGAAGAACAAGAAGAAGAACAAGAAGAAGAAGAACAAGAAAAAGAAGAAGAACAAGAAAAAGAAGAAGAACAAGAAGAAGAACAAGAAGAAGAAGAACAAGAAGAAGAACAAGAAGAAGAACAAGAAGAAGAACAAGAACAAGAAGAAGAACAAGAAGAAGAACAAAAAGAACAAGAACAAGAAGAAGAACAAAAAGAACAAGAAGAAGAAGCGAAAACAAAGTATTCACTTCTTCGTTTCGTTAATTTAATTGAATTTTAGAAGCACAAGCAGAACTGGTTCCATAATTATGAGTCGAGCAGAAGCTAATTCAATATGAGTATTAATAGTTTATGATTTAATACTTTACAAATAGACAAAAATATGTATACTTATAATGGTTGTTATTATTGTTTAAACTTAATAAATTAAAGAAAAAGAGGAATTTTTCATGAATCCAATTGTTGCTGCTGCTTCTGTTATTGCTGCTGGTTTAGCTGTAGGTCTTGCTGCTATTGGCCCAGGAATGGGACAAGGGACTGCTGCAGGTTATGGTTTAGAAGGAATTGCTAGACAACCTGAAGCGGAAGGTAAAATCCGTGGAGCGTTACTATTAAGTTTTGCTTTTATGGAATCTTTAACGATTTATGGTCTAGTTGTAGCCCTTGCGTTATTATTCGCGAATCCATTTACTGGAGTTTAATTTATTTTTTTTTTATGACAAAAAAAATACAATCTAAAATGCTTCGAATTCCGATTTAGAAGCTATCGAATTTTATCTGTTAGGTTTTGCACGGCTTAAAATTAAATTATTCTCATTTTTAATAAAAATTTTATTTTAAGTACAAAAAATACACATTACATTACATTTTCTGTCATATTTAAAATTCAACTCGTATTTACGCATTCGATTAAATTCCCGAACGTAAAAAATATATAGATGTCGAAGGGAATGTGTTTTCGTTTTCAATATCAATCTTAGCTTTAGCCTCAACTCCGAAGTGAAAACGCGAAGGTTAGGCTAAAGTTAAGATTGATATTGAAAAAATAAGAAGTTTATTTTGTATGGATTCTGAATCAAATGAATATTGTTAAGGTTAACAGTTATTCATTTTTATTGAACTTCAAGTTTCATTTTGCCAGATTCCTTAATGTTTTTGAGACTATTTTAATTGTGATAAAGATAAAGAAAGTCCATGATAAAAGAACATTTGATAGTGAAGTAAGAAATCATGTTTTTGTTTTTATTTAGTGAACACATAACCAGTTTATCAAGGAAAAAAACACAATCTTTTTTTAGATTCATATTCTTTTTTATTAACGAAGAAAAAACACAGTTTTTTTTAGATTCCTCTTCTTTATTTATTTAACTTTAAAAAATAATTTTTTTTATCCGCCCTGTAGGGTCTGCTTTTGCCAGAAGTCTTTATTTATAAGCTGAACGGATTCACGTAGGAAAATAATATAGACTTTTTTCGTATTTATGTGTATTTTATTTGAATTTTGAATTCAAATAAAACGTAAATCGAATAAAACTTTGGAAAATTCTGTATTTATCCATAACGAATAGATAAATAAAAAACGTTTCCATAAAATCTTCTTTTTTTTAATAAAACGTTGCAGATGCAGATAAAGTTCGTTTTCAGTTGTTCATCTTTAATAATTTTTTCTACCCGAAGTTGGAATGGATGAATTTAAACAATATCTATGAATTTAAATAATTTAATAGCACCCCTATTTGGAGAAGGTTTTGGTTTTAATGATAATATTCTAGAAACAAATATTATTAATTTATCTGCCGTGTTAGGAATTGTTGTTTTTTTTGTCGGACAGAATTTAACAGCAGCATTACAAAATAGACGCGAAACAATTTTAAATAATCTTCGTGAAGCTGATCTAAGAGCTACTGAAGCTCAAGAAAAATTATTAAATGCACGAAATCAATTTGAATTTGCTCAAAAAAAAGCAAAAGAAATTCGAGAGGAAGGTGTTTTAAAAGCAACTTTAGAAAAAACAAATTGTTTAAAACAGTATGAATTTGATTTAGCTCGTCTTGAGGAATATAAACAAGAAAATTTAAATTTTTATCAACAAAAAATATTTCAACAAGTGTATATTTCTCTTGTTTCACGTGCTTTAGCACAAGTTAAAGAAAAATTTAAAAAAAGACTGAATGGTCAATTTAATATGACAATAAATAATTTTTTTATCGCACGTTTTACCGACTATCTTCCATCATAAAAACTTATACAATTCTTTTCTTTACCGCAATTTTTGTATTTTTAGTGAAAACTTGGAAGCCGACTTATTGCTATGCCTGAACCGAACTGGTTTTTATTCCAGGGACTCTGCTGTAGACATTCTAAAATGAACTTTGTCTTACCTTAAACCGGGTCCTCGGCCTAATATACTTAACTCAGCTGTAGCTCCTTGATCTCAATCTTGACTCTGCAGGGGCTACCTTAGCCCGCAGCATGAACCCTGCAGTGCAGGGATCTTAACTCTGTCTTACGTCTCTACTCTGCCCTTAGCTTGAATCTGCATCTGCACAGAGTTCAGGTTAAAAGGACTAAGGGCAGGGTTCAAGTAAAGATTAGGATTTATGTGAACAATGTTCAGGTGAATAATGTTCAGGTGAATTTTGTTCTCATAAATCCTAATCTTTACAAAGTATAGATGAAAAGCAGGGTTATAGTAAAGATTGAAGTTCAGATAAACTCTGTTATGGTTTGCTCTAGCATCGACTTTGCCGTACCCTTTACTTTGTTAAGGTCGAAATTAAAATCTCCTTTTCTTTCACTTCAAATGGCCCGGAGTCTTGTTTCTGTCACGGTTAAGGGCGATTTAAGCTTACGGTTTTATGTTTTTTAATATTTTTTACTCTTTTATTTTTTATTTATTTCACCATATACCTTTTGATTCAATAGGATTTTTAAGAATACTCTTTTGAATTCACTTTTAGAAAATAATTCATTTCAAAATATTATAAATTATGATTATTTTTGTCTAAAATGAAACAAATAATCATAATTTAACTCTTAACAAAAAATAATAAAAACGAGGCTTATTTGATTTAAGCCAAATAAATTTTATTCAAATTTATTTATTAGAGGTCTCTAAGATAGACGACAATAAAACTGAGTTAAATAATTATGACAAATAAATATTATAGTAAAATTTAGATTAAAGAAGTTTCCATAAAATTGAGAATAACTTCAACGTTTTATTTTAAATTGACTTCTTTTGAAATGCGCTTATATTGAATTGAATTGAATTTAATTTTTTTCACCTTATAAAATAAAAATAATCATATATTTTATTATTTATTTGATTAAGAATAAAATTTATATAAATCCCTATTTCATTTCTAATTTTTTTATAAGATAGGTGATAGAATTGAAAAAATATCTTATGCTAAATACATAGAAGAGCAAACATAAGTCTAGAAAATCAAAGATTAGAGCCAAACATAAGTCTAGAAAATCAGAGATTAAAGCCAAACATAAGTCTAGAAAATCAAAGATTAGAGCCAAATATAAGTCTAGAAAATCAAAGATTAGAGCCAATCAAAAGTTTAGGCGAATAGTGAGTTTAGAGTCATTTATTTTGCACTGTTTAATGATTTTTAATAATTTCATAAGTTAGGATTGGGACAGGTTTCAAATAAAAAAATTCTGTGTTTTTTATTTTGATTTATTGGATTTAAAATCGATTATGACTCATTGGATAGGAAAAAAGATGATTTATTTATAAAATAAATAAATCGATATATAATGTTTTTAATTTTAAAATCAATGTTTTAATATTTTATTCATGATTGTTGTAAAATATATCTAGAAATTCAACTATGAAAGTAGAAACAAATCTATAAATACGGAACTTAAACGAAAAACGTTGCGGATCGATGAACCCTTAGCATAAATCCTATTAAAAATCCAACTTTACTGAGGTTGAACAATAAAACGTCGAACATTTTTCCCGACGAATGTTTTTATTTTTGTCCTTAAATAAATTCTTATTGTTTGAAGGAGAATTCAAGGATTAAATATTGTCAAAAGGCTTATAAATATATTTATAAATAAATGGGTATCATTGAAAATTTTTTGAATAACAAGATTTGTTTTGATTTCAGTTTAGCAGAGAAACCTTTCAATCTGAAAAAATTAAAAATAAAGCTTGAAAATTCACTTCTTTCTATTTTATCTTCAATGAAAGATCGAGGCTTATTACTCATTTCGGTCGAATTTCATTTTTTTACCGATTGTTATGACGAGGACTCGGGGATTGAAACGGAAGAGATAACTATGTGTTCAGTCCCAGGGTTTGAAGAAAAAGAAGAAGAGAAGGAAGAAGAGAAGGAAGAAAAGGAAAGTTATAGTTTAGTTATAAGAGATGGTGAACTGTTCGATTTATTTTTTATTGACAATGAAAATCAAAAGAAACCAAAAGCAGTTCTAAAGAAAAACATGACGGCTAATTTTCTGTCTCAAGAATTCGCGAAATATAATCTTGATTGGGCTGATTCTAAAATCGATGAATTCGATGAAAACGAAAGACCTGATATTTTAAGGTTTTGGTTGGAATATCGAAACCATAGCAGCGAAGAAAACGGAAACTCAATATAATCATATTCCCTAAGTCCCCTTAGCCCGCCGCATGAACCCTGCCCTTAGCAGGGACTCTGCCCTTAGTCCTGACTCTGTCAAGATTAAGGTTCAGGTTCAGGTGAACCCTGCTCAGGTGAACCCTGTTCAGGTGAACCCTGTTCAGGTGAACCCTGTTCAGGTGAACCCTGTTCAGGTGCCTTAGTCTTGACTCTGGATAAAACCGCTGCTTGAATGCTTGACAGGGTCAAGACTAAGGGCCAAATTGACCTGAACCTTAACAGAGTTAAGGCTAAGGCAGAGTTCAGACTAAGGGGGATAGAAGGGCAGCGGTTTTCTCCAGAGTTAATCTGCAGACGTAGGGCAAAGTTCACCTGCATCTGCAGAAAAAAGTTCAATCTGTTCAGGAAATACCCGAATCTTAGTTTTAAAGAATAAATAATACTAATTCTTGATAAATTTCATATCTATAAAAAAAATATATATATAAAACATTCATGAAAAAAATTATAGTAATTCATATAATAAATTGGATAGTCTACTTCAACCGAAAGTTAAAATTGAGTCTTAAAACTTTACTGGAAATCATTACAGGAAGTAAATATGGTACAGTTGTTTAACTATTATATTAATAATAGCTAAATTTCTTTTTTACTGATTTTTAAAAAATAATTAGCAAAAATTAGAAAGAAATTTAATTGACTCCGTTTCTTCCTCATTTTTGCTAAATACTGTTAATGATAATGGTAATATTTGCTAATTACTGTTAATGATAATGGTAAAGATCATAATGGTATTATGATCTTTATCTCTTTTTTACTGATTTTAAAAAAATAATTAGCAAAAATTAGAAAGAAATTTAATTGACTCCGTTTCTTCCTCATTTTTGCTAATTACTGTTAATGGTAATGGTATTATGATCTTTTCTATTTATTCTTGTGGAAAAATTAATATTTATAGTCTTTAGTCTTTAAGTCTTTAATCTTTAGTCTTTACGATGACAGAATGACAGAATGACAGAATGACAGAATGACAGAATGACAGAATGACAGAATGACAGAATGACAGAATGACAGAATGACAGAATGACAGAATGACAGAATGACAGAATGACAGAATGACAGAATGACAGAATGACAGAATGACAGAATGACAGAATGACAGAATGACAGAATGACAGAATGACAGAATGACAGAATGACAGAATGACAGAATGACAGAATGACAGAATGACAGAATGACAGAATGACAGAATGACAGAATGACAGAATGACAGAATGACAGAATGACAGAATGACAGAATGACAGAATGACAGAATGACAGAATGACAGAATGACAGAATGACAGAATGACAGAATGACAGAATGACAGAATGACAGAATGACAGAATGACAGAATGACAGAATGACAGAATGACAGAATGACAGAATGACAGAATGACAGAATGACAGAATGACAGAATGACAGAATGACAGAATGACAGAATGACAGAATGACAGAATGACAGAATGACAGAATGACAGAATGACAGAATGACAGAATGACAGAATGACAGAATGACAGAATGACAGAATGACAGAATGACAGAATGACAGAATGACAGAATGACAGAATGAAATTTATTACGTTTGGTTTTAGGACTCTAAAGTTTAATTTTAGTACCGAGTTTCTAATTTAAACTATATTGATACGGCTACTTTGACTTAGTTAAAAATAAAAAACAGGAAAACAATTTTAACTTGGAGGTCTATGATTCATTAAACTCGTTTGAACGGCTAAAATCTCAGTGAATTTAGCCTCTACGAATTTCAAGGTCTACGCACTTGAATTTCAGAGTCTCCCCTTAGACTTAATACTGTTAAGGCTAAGGGGGCTATTCAGGTATCTGCCTACATTTTAATTTTAGAATTTGAAATCTGGATAAAACAAAAACATCAACTTTTATAGAATTTGCTAGAACTTAGCTTAGATACAATTGTTTCAAATTTGCAAGAGTCGCGATTAAATGGATATTAATTTCTTGTTTTCTAAATTTTGAATAAATATCCTGGTAATGTTTAAATTTTATGAGGCAGAGGACTCCGTTTTACAATTTAGATTCAATAGCTTTGTAAAAAAATTAACAAGTTAATTATCAAGAAAAGGCGAGTCAGGAGGAGGGTAAGGTTCAAGTAAATTTATCAACTTATTCGTTTAATTTTGTTACACCAGGTTTTATCTTTTGTCCCATCAAATCGGAATAACTAAGGCTATTTTATATATCTTTATAATTATAAAATTTTATATACCTTTATAAATAAGTTTTTAGATTTTTAAAATAGCCTTTTCTAATCTAAAAACGTAGTGAGTTTATTTTTTGCTCCTACTCAATTTAAGTCATTAGATATCTTTATTAATTCTTTTAATTCGTATTTAAGTATTATTAAATAAATTGAAGTTGTTTATTCGAGCGAATTAGCCTTTTAATCAAATAATTAATCAAATAATCAAAAAATTTTAAGTTCTAATAAATATTTATTTATATAATATTATATGACTGAAAAATAGACAAAAATGGATCTAGTGAAATTATTATTTTAATTATATTTAACAAATTCGTTTGAAATTTTTATAGCCTTTCCATTACATTATGAAACTTTAAATTTTTATTCGCCTATAATTTAAAATAAAAGATTGTTTATTTTTTTTTCAGGATTTCTTTCAATACAAAGAATTTTGTCTTTAAAGCAAACAGGAAACTATAAAATAATGTGCTCCGGAAGCGGAATAGGTGGTTTAAAATTTTTGAATCTATAAAACAATAAAAACAATGTTAAGTCCAAAAAGAACAAAATTTCGTAAACAACATCGTGGTCGAATGAAAGGAAAAGCAAAACGTGGCAATAAAGTGATTTCGGGTGGATTTGGTCTTCAAGCCCTTAAACCTTGTTGGATAACTTCACGTCAAATTGAAGCAGGTCGTCGGGTTTTAACACGTTATGTCCGTCGAGGTGGGAAAGTATGGATTCGTATTTTTCCTGATAAACCAGTAACATCTCGTCCAGCGGGAACCCGTATGGGATCAGGAAAAGGGGTTCCACAATATTGGATTGCAGTTGTTAAACCAGGACGAATTATTTATGAATTAATTGGAATTTCTGAAAAAAATGCTATCAGAGCCTTAAATATTGCAGGTTATAAGATGCCAATTCAAACAAAAATTGTTCGCTAATATATTCATTTTTTAATTTTATTTTATTATATAAATAAAAAATACTAGATGTCTTTTTTTATTTTTCTTTTTTATCAAATTTTAATTGGAAAAATAGGCATAGGATACGTAACCATGTTTTTTTGATTCGATTCAATTTTTTTATAAAACAAAAATACACCCCTTTTGCTTTTATCCAATTTCATTATTTTAAAAAATAAAAATTCCTTAAATTTTTATATATTTAAATTCAAAAATTTTTGAAATTTTTGATTAAAAATCCATTTTTTTAACATTTTTTATAAACTAAAATCAATTTAAATTTAAAAAATGAATCTTATTTTTTTAAATATAAGAAAAATAAGGTCAATTTTAATTTGCTATTCACTATTGAAGGTTCACTAGTGAAGGAAAGTCTTTGTCTAATTTTGTATTATGAAAAAAAAAAGAATTTCTTTCTGATTCTGATTCTGATTCTGATTCTGATTCGGATTCGGATTCGGATTCGGATTCGGATTCGGATTCGGATTCGGATTCGGATTCGGATTCGGATTCGGATTCGGATTCGGATTCGGATTCGGATTCGGATTCGGATTCGGATTCGGATTCGGATTCGGATTCGGATTCGGATTCGGATTCGGATTCAAATATTTTTTATAAAGTGAAAAAAAACTTAGAGCAAATCTTGTCCATTTTAGACTTATTTTGTTAAAAAGTTTAAACTTTAAAAACTTTGTTTTCTTCTTTCTTTTAAAATAAAAATATTTTTTCGTTTTAAAAGAAATTTGTCTAAACCGAATGGAAGCTTATATAAAAATGATTTTATATTCAAATTGAATTTTAGATAAAATGATGTTTGTTTATGTTTTTGAATTCAAAATTTTTTACTTTTGATTCAAAAAAAAATGTTTTTTGGATTTTGAAAAATTGATCTAATTGTGAAATTGAAATCTAATGACATATATTATATTTTTTCTAGCTAGTATTACATTAGAATTTTTTAGTTTATTCAAAAAAATAAATACAAATTGTCATTGCGTTATAATTTAAAAATCTGAAATAGGAGAAATAAGATATAATTAATTAATGGAAATTTATTTTTGAATTTAAATAGCGTTCCCTACTTAAAAACAAAAACGACCTAGACTCTTAAACCATAAAAACGGCTTTCTCTTAAAGAAATTTATTCATTCTTTGACAAAAAAAAGATCTATCAAATAGTTGCATTTTAAATGAATTTTTTTTATACTTTATTTAAAATAAAGTATAAACTTTTTTGCTTTGACTTGGACTCCACATGAACTTATAGACTTCAAATCGGTTTCCATGTTACCGTTAAACATCAAAGAAACAGATTCATTTTGTCTTTTTTTTGAGTCAGAAATTTCGAAAAGTCTTCAGTTTGTTTTGGCTTACCCTTTTTTTAGTGAGAATCGAGCAAAATTAAATTTTACAGTCAGTTAAACTCTTGAAACCACAAAAACATTTATGGTTTATTTTAAAAGGCTAAAAGTTTATAAAAAAAAATGTAAACTTTATTGTATGTTATTTTTTTCAACTGAATCAGAAAGCTAGTTAAGAGAAATCAAAATCTTTGGATCTAGAGTCTATTTCTCTAAAATTATAAAAATAATCTATTTTCGGGTTAAATTGAAGTATAAGGAAATGAATTTTGATGTAAAATAATTTTTTTTTATAAAATAAAGATCAATTAAATAAATAACAATATTTCTATTCAAATCAATTATAGAT